GTAAGCAACCAGTTCCGTTCCAAGTGACATGGCTTTTCACTACTCTTTTCCAGAGAAGGTTGCTCATCCAGCCCGGCGGATCCATTGTTTATGCGGCAGTGCGATGCAGCTGAAAAACCCCTTTCTTTATATTAGTAATATTAGTGACGGTATAGGTTGCGGAAAACTCCAAAACTAGGGTTCCAAAATAAAAAGCTTATTAATATAAGTTTTAGAAAAAGGCACCCCTACTATACCCCTAAACTAGAAGCTAGCGCGCAACGGCTTTTCCGCCGTTGTTGCTTGCTGCTTGCAAGCTCGAAAATCTCTCTTTCGCTTCGCCTCCCTGTCTCCATTCTGATTGATTCGCTTCTTCCTTCGCGCAAGCGCGGAACCCCTTGTTGTGTTGCATTTCGTGATCCTCCTTTTCTTTTCCGCTTACCACTATTCCTCCTATCTTTCAATGCCTTCCACCCAGCCCAGTACCTATAGTGCCTATCCTCTTAAACCTGACACGGGATAGGATAATAGTACAGCCTCGAGGCGAACAGCTCCTTTCTAAGCTCAGGGAAGAACACCTAGCCCAGCTTTCTTTCCGAGCCATCAATAACTGCCAGATTTTTTTTTCGGGTCCGGCTACCCCTTCAAGAGGTCCAGCTTTCCTTTCACCGGTCGGTCAGTTATGGAGTTCGAGCCAGCGCAGGCTTCACGGCCAAGTATTGTGCCGTTTTTAAGTTAAGAAAGATCTTATCCTTTCTTTCACTCGTACCGTGACCGAAGCAAAGCCTCCCGTTGTGGATCTTATGACGACATGAAGTTCTCGAGTTGGGTGAGCCAACATGGACTCGTAGGTCAGTGATTTCGATGGATTTCCGGAATATCTATATATAGTTTTCGTCCGTCTCGTCTGTTTAAAAGGGGCATAGACAAAGGCCGATTTTGTTTTGGGACTGCAACAAATTTCCAGATTGGGTCGGTGCTCGGTAGCATTCCCTTTATCTATCAAAGTAAAGTACGCTAGGGATTCTCTTCAAGTAGAGTAAACAAAACGAGAGGCACAATTAGTTGAGTCTAGCATTCCTGTGCAATTCCCTTCCTTTAATTCATTTGATTGGATTCCCGTCTGTTAATTCAATATGCTCTTTCCGCTTAGGTTAGCTGTACTCTCGTGTAGCAGTTAACGCTTGGTGGGAGTTCCAACATAGGAAGGCACCCGTAGGTTTTTATTCCTCTACTTTATTCAATGTAATTCCTTCATGTAAATAGACTTCTCCTGTCAACAAACAAGAAAACGGATGCCGCGCAAGGGCTTTTCGCGTTAGGTTCGGCCTGGTATACAAGCAATTAATGAGCCTAAACTAGGGGGTTACGCAAGGGGGGTGGGTACTCAGGTCTTGAAAGCCTCAATAAAGAAAAGAAAAGCGTGTATTTCCAGTTTAGGAAGAGAGAAAGTCTAATTCCACTAGAAAAAAACTCTTAAATATGAATTCAACCAACTCAAAAAGGAGTGGCAGGAAGCAGCACACCAGGAGGTGCGGGACGAACTCCTTCTTTTAACTTTTAAATATTCCAATCGAGCTGCCGAATCAGTACGGGTCCAGAAATTGGTAAACCAGAAAATAGACACACCCACAAATCATTCTTTTATTTAATAAATCTCATGTAGGAGAGCCTATACCGGACCGGAAACTCAAATGTGATAATTCAGGCGAAAGAAAGGTCGATCTTTCTTGTATACCTGCCCGTGAACCCTTCTCTCTCTTTCTTTGATCGAATCCCTTGGTTTCTTAAAAAGAGTTGTCCCCTGTCTGTATCAGTCGTCTCTATGGCAATCTTTCTTTAAGCAGAAAGCGTGTTAAAGCTAGATACCCAAGGAGCAAAAGAGAAATGGCTTTCGGCCTAGGATCTCTTGAAAGTGCTTTTCCTTTCCTTTTAACTAAGACAACTTCCCCTAACTCCCAACTCCTAGCTGCCTAGCTCCTGCCACTGTTGCTGACTGACTTTGGCTTCCTTCTTCGTGAACTGTGTATTCCTATTCTACGTCCGGTTCCAGTTTTTTTCGACAATCTCAGTACTACCTATATGGCTTCTAATCCTATCCAGGATGCGCGCACGAAAGACATTGAGATTGATCTTAACTTTGTGCGTGAACATGTCTGGTGACTTGCGCCTTTCTTATCTTCCTACGGAGAAAGAAACTGCCGACATCTTCACCAAAAGTCTCTCTACTTCTACTCTCAGAGACAACCTCTGCATCATTTCTCATTCCAGAGCAAGCAATATATCCTCTCTTTCTGTCGGGAAGTCAGGCAAGGCGCTGCCCTCTTGTTTGCTAAGCCCTTCGAGGCTATCTCTCTTCTAGTGATAAGATAAGCGAAGCTAGTTCCAGTATAAATAGGAGCAGTTTCTCTGAATTCCCTTCCTTCTGCATCGCGTTACAATCCTTATGCAAGCCAGTCCGCCCCATAGTAGTAATATATTTAGGATTTCGCTAGGGCTAACTGCTTTCCATGTCTCCGGGGCTTTCGTTTGAGTTGGAGTTGTATCACTATTTGCTGTCGATCCCGGCTAGCCATTGGTTCTTTCTGATTCTATCTTTTCACGGTAGTGCTTCTCCTCTTAGGAAAGCGAGCAGGCAAGTTCTAAAAAGTTACAGCCAGCAAGCAGGGTAAAAGGATGGGGCGCAAGTCGGGTTGGTTGCATGCCCAAGGCAATGTTTTTGTAGATTGAGATGGATTGATCTTCGCTATTGTGCCTCTTCCTTGTACCATTGATGCTGCGGCAGTGCCTAATATGAGTTTGCTCCTGTCCCAGACAGCTTCGAAGAATAACTTTCGGAATTCCAAGTGACCCTTCAGAAGCTAAAGTTGAATGATCGAAGTTTCCTTCAGGTTCAGTCGAAGAGATCGAAGCGAAGTCATCAATTCAACCATTCGCATGGTCTCCCCTAAGACTGACCTCTTTTCCAAATGAACCGAACCTCGATCCACATTCATCAAAGAGAGACGGCCATCTCTCTAGGTTGCACACGCCCCTCATTCGCCCTTTACTAGAAGGTAAGGCAAAAAGCAAAAGCAGCTTAAGCCCTTACGATCACCCGAGAAGCCCTCGAGCCTATAGTATTTATTCTAATATAAATATATCTTTTAAAGTATGACTAATCTGACGAAGAATAGTAGTTCCTACACCTTGCGTGGCGTCTCCCAGTCCAACACGGCTTGCACGCACCTTCTCTTGCTCCAACTAACTCATGCCGTCGCCAATCCAGTGCCCAAGGAACTAGACCTTATGCAAAGCACCTTTTTCACATAGAGCTGATTTTCCCTTATGATCTGGAATTGGTCATAGTCTGCCAAGAGGGCAACAAAGCGCCTAAGGATTTTCTGTCATAGTCCTTCATTAAATTACATAGTCGTTTTAACACTAGGAGTCTCTTTAGGCAGTCCCGTGAAAAAGGTTCTCCCTCAAGGAGAGTTATTATTCTTTCATAAGAGAAGCCCCTTTATTAGTAAGGCGGCCCAGTCAAATTGAGTACCTTGGATTGCTGCTTTCACTATTACTATTAAAGGGATCTGTGTCACTATGCTTAACACATTAAATTAGATGCATCCACCGTACTAACACCGGATAAGCATCCCACTCAATCAGATCAGAAGGAATCGGTACTAGCGGTTCAATTCCCTAGTGATCTCTTTTCAATGCTGAATTCAAAGAAGAGAAAGAACGCATTCTATAAGAGCAAGCGAGGTAAGCGAAGCGCTAAAGACAGCTAGAGAACTAGGAGCAGGAGCCGCTCGTTCCCCGAGGAACTGGAAGTAGTCTTTGGGAGAGCTCGGCTTGGGGACGCGAAAACCTATAAAATGAATATAAGCCGATTGGATTTACCAACACGCAGCATGCGCTGGAAGGAGGGATAGCGTCTTAATACTACGAGTGGAAATATTCGTAATCGTAAACTCAAAAAAAATCTTATTCGCCGATCAGATAAAAAAAGATTATAGGTTGTTTGAACTCCTTGTAGCAAGTTTCAATAATATCAAGTAAAGGGGCTTGCTTGGCTTCTTTGACAGTGCCTGTAGTGCTCAACTCTTTGCCGGTAGTCTTCACTTTTTTGAAACGAGAGTTGGACTTTACCTATTTTGTTCTTCAAGGATTGGGACAGCAACAGAAAGAGGTGAGTTCATTAGGACTGAAGCTTATCTCTATCAAGATAGAATGTTTCCGCTGATACAGTAACCCCTCTACGAGTTATTCTTAGTGGAAGGACGTGCAATCTAGAGTAAAGGGAGATGCTCAGGAGGTGTCTGCCGCCAAAGAAAAGATTAGTCAACTACTGTATGGAAGGATTGTCCTATGAGTGAATGCGTTTCATGTGATATTTTGTTTTTAGCTGCCACCCACGTTTTGTACAATACGAGACGATGGCGATGGTTTGTAAGCTAAGCGATAGAATTGTGTTGAAGGATGTCGGGCTTGTAGTATGGGGAAGAAGTGGCTAAACTATATAGAGTAAATACATCAGCAACTACAGGAAAAAAAAGAACCAAAGAAGGAGTTTGACTCAAGTGACGATGAACACTGAACCTAACAGCCGAGGAGACGATCTCCGGTACCCATGAAGAGTAGATTACCAATCCTGTCACCTTATCTTCTATGATTACACTACTCACGAATCTATCTATCCAATTTCTTACTGAACTTTTTTTTTTACCTGTCCTTTCTTTGATTTGAGGATAGATGCCATGCTGCTCTTTCGCCTGCTACCTTACATTAAGTGATTTCACTGTCGATGTTCATGCAGCAGACAGAGGAAAATCAGATTGTTGGAGAAGCAAAGCAGGGAATGTAGCTATTAACAAGATATTAAGAGGGCAAGGAAAAGATCAAAGGCGAGGTGGTTTACCACACGAACTATCTGATCAAGTTTTCTTTTTCCTATCACAGGCAGCTGGCCGTGTTTGATCGTCGCGTACATGCTCTGTTACAGCTTCATTCATACGCCAATCAATTGACAGTGAAGCAGAGAAAGAAGAGTTTTGATCACCGTGTGGGTAGTCCCTGTTAGGGTTTCCGTTTCATGTGCACTAAAAAGGAAGGAAGACTGGTGCTACTATAGTACAAGCATACGAGCAAAGGACTCTACCTACCCATACTGACGAATGAAAGAAGTGAGGCGCGGATGATAGGACACAAGCGATAGCGGTTCCATTCTTGCTGTTCCTATTCCATACCATAAGCAGACACCTTTGATTCATCGACATTGGCGCTAGAGGCTCTACCCCCACCCACCAGCCCTTTATGGAGTTACCGGACCAAGACCAAGAGAACAAATTCCCCGATATCATAAAGAAAGTAAGAAGGGGCAAGGCCCCATTGAAAGAGAAAGCACTAAAGGACTTCTATGACGTGGCAGAAATGATCACCGTCAAGCACAAGATTCAAAGCTGGAATCTTCCTACTCTTTGGGACAGAGCATCCTATCTTGTTGATTCTCCTTTCCCACCGCCTCGAGCTCTCGCTTTCAGGGTGGATAATCTGATATAATTCACTTTCACTTCGAAAGCATCTTTTGAAATCGTTTTCCCACTTTATTGTTGTTATCCATCAATCGAAGAAGATTCATAATTCAGAAGAATTTCTGACGTCCTCAAAAAGATATTTATAGCAAGCAGCACTACTACTCATTCCCGTTCGATAGGTTCCCATTCGGGGTCTTCAACCAGCATTTCGCCCCATGCATCGGGAATTGGATCAAGATCAACTGCTTCTTAAGCTTTTTGATTTGGCTCTCGAATTGACTATTGAAAAGGAAGGGATGTTGGGCGAGGTGATGGCTCTCTTTCAAGATATGCATCTCGAACCAGGTCTCCAACCGGCACTGAAATTGGCCCTGCACTGGGGCTCCCCGGTCTCAAAGATTGAGAGTCTTGCCGTTTTTGGGAATTCAACAAGCTACTCTATTCCGCCTACGCAACAGGGTTAAACATCCCGAAAGTGCCCTTGCGCCCTATCCGACTACAAGAACAATCACCGCTCCCAGCTAAGACATTCTCTTCTGGCCTGGCCTTCTCTTCTATAGCTCTCACTCAATAGATCTTATTTGTTTGTTTAATTCATTCCTATCGTGCGCTAACCCTCGAAAGGGGAGCTACTATCAAGAGCTGGCTAGATCGAATTCGTTCTAATGCATTCATTCTTTATTGCTCTAAACCTACAGGCAAGACCCTTACGCTCGTACCTATATAAAGGATAACCTCGTAAAGTGATTGATGACTCAACCTTGAGTAATCCAGCAGCAGTAGCTAACTGACAACACGAAGTGCCATATCCCTATTTAGGAAGAGGAAAGCCTCCTAGCTATTCCCTCTTTACCAGCCAGACGAGCTAATTGGTTATTAGCCGGCTCCTCTAAATTACAGTTAACAACAGGACGATAGGACTAAGAGAAGAAGCTAAGACATAAGAGTCCGATAGAGGATGAGGATATAGTAACACAAGACGATCGAATGATATTAACATCACTAGGAGAATCATTTAAGAGGCACTTGAAGATGCGCTTCTTGATTCAAAGATGAGCTAACGAAAACAAGTAAGAAAAACCTGACCTTAGGAAGGAAGAAAGTAAGGACTTGACCCATCTATCTCTCTAGATAGAAGGACAGAGGCAATGAGAATGGTTCAATCTAAGACTAGCAAGGGAAAACTAGAAGCTTAGAAGCCTTATTACACTCCCAATACACAAAGGAAGGAAGGTCATAGCAGTACTTACCCTAAGATTATATCTATCCACTTGCTTGGGGGTTGGCTTCCTGCCTCTCAATTCCTTACTACATGAGAGAGAAAGCAAGGGAAAAGCAAGAAGGAAAAGTCCTAACTTTAAGAGGGGGAGCTCAGCTGGGACCAAGCACTCTTTATTTTATGGTAATATAAAGTCGGTGTCGGGTTTGTTAGGCTATACCTAGGATCAGCCTTTCTTGTACTGTTGTAAGTTGGGAAAAGGTGCCCAAAGCCAAAAGGCTATCTCCGGATTCTAGAGACTCGACCTCTGCTCTGTTCTCGTGAGCTAGGTTTCATTTAATAGATAAGGCTAAGTGTTAATAGATTAGTTCGGTCTCTGAGACCGCCGAGTAGTCGTAGGTAAGTAGCAGCTATCTCCGACCGTAATAAAAGAAAGTCGTGGTTTTTCGTATATAAATGGATCCGCCTTTTAGAGGTGCGAGAAGGTGCTAACAAAGAACCCCAGGTTCTAAGATAAGATCTATTCCTAAAAGGGTAGTCTACGAGTTTCTGGTCTTGACCTCGACCCCAAGGCAAGAAGGAGAGACTTCCCGCGCCCTGAATTGAATAAGTAAATTAACTCTATGTCGAGCTGCTCCTCTGGCGCCTTTCTCCTGAGCTAGGCTCAAAGTCGAGTGTTTTTAGGCTGGAAATGGATCGCCCTTTCCTGTCCTGAAAGTGGAGATAAGGGGGTTGTTTCTACAACCCCAGATCTATTTATACGAGGTAGGCTACGAGTGTCTAGTACTGACCAATGGTGGCCGTGCTTTCCAACAAAATCCCCTGGGAATCTGTCCCCGAGCGTGCTGGCTTTCCTACTATATGTAGATATCTCTCAGTGGCTTGGTTCTCGTGGAGCTAAGCTAAAAGTCGGTTGTTGGGTCTATAAAATCAAAGGCGGGCTTAACGGGGCAGGACACCTTACCTTATCGGACGGGGTTGGCTTGAAGGCTTGGAAACTTTATTTGATTGGCGGGGTTACCGCACTTCTCCGTCAAAGCACAGGGAAATAGTTAATCTTTTCATTTCCGGAATGAGATGAGGTCCTACCTTTCATAGTTACCTTAGCCCGGTAAACCCGACATAGTTAGCCCGCTAACTCCGATTCCTATCCTAATAGATTAGATGGGCACAATCGAAGGACAAGAAGAAGGAATTTGTTTCCCTAAACTAAATAGGGTTTCTTTGTCTATGTCCCAGAATCTCTCTATCCCCGGGGGCAATAGCACTAGAAAGAGCAGGGGCATATCTAAGTCCACAAATGATTGTATAAGAGACTAGTCGGCTGGCTATTGTTCCTAGAGTAGTGTGCCCTACTAATATAGTAAGCGGGTGCTCTTCCCTCACTAGGGTTCTACTGACCGAGGGCGAGTAAGCTCCATCAACCTCATCAATCAACATCGTGAGGGATCATGGATTTCTGCGAATGAAAGGACGCGACTTGGCAATCGATGGTTCCATGATTGGCACGTGGCCTCCAAGGTCTTTCTCAATAGAGCTCCACAAATCAAATAGGGGTGGAGAAACCAAGGCTTTCGGTCCCTATCAATGGGTAAATCGGGGTAGACCAGCACTCTTACCTTAGTCTTCAAAAGACCTTAGTCTTGTAAGAGAACATTCAATCACAGTCCATGCTTCTGATTTACTTAATTTACACCTTCTTGCTACAAAAGAAGGCTAGACACCTTTGAAACTTGGAATCTTTCTTCTAGTAAGATAGCAGGCTAAATCTAACAGCATATTCTATTCTGAAAGTGCCAAAAGGCAAATAGACAGACTTTTTATATTTATAAAAGCTTCTACCTCAATCCCTATTATAGCAAAGGGAAGAGCTCCGAGAAAAGAAATAGACGCCTCTTTTCTTGCCAATGAGAGCACGCTTGGACTTTCAATCATTGAGTTCAGATTCAAGAAGGGCATGAAGCTTTGGCTCAGTACAGTAGCATTTGACTTTGGGAAAGAGAATGGATAGAATCGATCGCTTACCTTGCTTTGGCATGCCAGAAGCATTTCGCTGTGGTTCTCATTGATTGAGTAGACTTTATTGCCTACTCTAAGACTCAGGCTAAAGACTCTATTGGATCCCCATCCTCCTTCTTTTATTGAGAATCTCCGTCAGGGTACAAGCGCGGAACTGGTGATTCGATTCTTTCAAGTTGGCAGTTAAGTCCCATCCCATATCTATATTGTGTTGTTATTGGTGTAAGGATTCCAAATCGTGTGTGTAAAGGGCAATGCCTAATGTAATTTAATTTGTTGTAAGATTTCTCGTCCTGATTTTCATTTCTTTTTTTCCGAGTGAGGTGCCCCATTAGTTATGGTTCCCGAACGATCGTCATCCTATATCTTCTTGTCTTGACTTTTTTCCTAGCCTTCCAGCTTTCGGGTAAAGGGACTCAGATCGAGGGGCTAAGGATTCTTTTTGTCCCTTATCGCAAGGGCCATTGACTTCGACTTCTCTAAGTTATAACTCCTCTCCCGAAGCAAGAAATTAGCTTTTTGTTGGTTGTGCAATTTCAGTTTATCCGGTCGTTGATGTGTGAGGAGCGATGTCAGCCCTTTTTCTTATTGTAAGCGGCTTGGCAGCAGTAAAATAGGATACCCTCTTATAGAAGCTACTAAGAGCATAAAATTAGCTGCTTTATTTTATAAAGGATGAAGCTAGGCTTTGAGGAGCATTGCATTTCTTTTGCCAAAGGCCAGTGATTGACTAACTGTGTTCTACGGGTGTGATCGACTAGGCTGAGGAACTACTCTCTATATAATAACTAAGATAATAGAAAACTCGCTTGATCTTGTTCATACAGATGGCACTAGAAAAAATCCCGAATCTTCTTCTGTCACTAAGATACTCGATTCAGACTCTGCCTCAAATAACTTTTTATTAGGGAAAGGGTCAAAAAGAGGTACTTTCGCCCATGGTGAGATAGAACATTCGCTAGATGAGTGAAAACTTTTTCGATCTGATACCCCATAATGAGAACTGGTTCATAAGGTTTGCCACTAGGGGATGGATAGAGCTAGACCTTTATTGATTGGAGACCCAGATTATAGAGCACTTTTTGACAGAGGGCATAGCGTTATTCCTTTTACGGATAGGTGGGACTAAGACCGATATCATGGTCTTCCTCCTTCTCGATGCGCGGTAAAAAGTCTATTTTGGAATTCCTTTAATGGACGAGTTCATACAGCCAGTGATTGTCCAGAGACTTCGACTGCTGCTTAGCGCTTAGCGACTGAATCAGCCCAGGAAAAAAACCGATCGATACATCGATACATAGGGTGGTAGTCTATCTAGCTTTTTCAAGCAAAGGTAAGCTTGTTGACTCAATTAAAATGACCTTCGACCACAAAGAGTTTTTCAATCTTTATCTTTATTCAAGCTCAATAGGAATCCCTTTCCTAGTGAATGAATCGTCAAAATCCTTCTCAAACCGAGATCTTATCTTATAGGGGCACAAATCAATGGGTGCCGGCGCTGCTACAAAAGAATTGCATTAGCGGGAGCTGCTGTCTAGGTCTATATACAGTACGTGATTTGTTCTGCAAGGAAGGCACAAGAGACTTCTTAGAAAGAAGAGATTGAGAAGAATGAATTCCTCCGCGGTAAAGTCTTAATTGGATCAATCGTTAGCCTGAATAGCCTACCAATAGCAAGGAACAGAAGAGTCACCCGTGACGTGAAAGGAGAGAAAGTCAATAATTTTTTCAAAGTAATTTAGGGCCTAGTAAGGGCAACAAATGGTAGAGGAACGAAAGTAGCTCGACCGAGACCTAAAAGGTGGGAAGGGCCAATCATTCCCTAAGTGAGAGGAAAAAAGCTCATAGTTAGGAAGTAACTTCAACTTTCTCGAGTTGCAGGAGTGAAAGAAAGAGTCTCGACTAAGAACTCAAAGTAGCGGAGTCTGAGAGGCATATGAACAAGGAAAGTGGGAAAGTGACACAAGATCCACTCGACGAAAGGCAGGAAATAACGGTAGCTAAGTCGGCTTAGGGTTACTCATTGCATTCCTGCCTACCTTGCAGCACTCTTACCGCGTAGTGGGAAGAAAGAGGAAGGAGTGGCTGTAATTCGAAAACGGCAAACAGTGCTTACTCATTAAGCAGTCCTCGGTAAAAGAAGGCTGGAAAAAAGAGATCAAGATGGGAGCATCTCACTCAGCTGTGAGGGAATGGTCCGCTGTTGTGACGAATAAGGGCTTCAGAAGGGCTTGCTGCTCTAGGCGATGGGATTGTTTGAAGGCATTACCGGTCTTAGCAAGAAGGACTTGCTTGCAAGAGGGAGCTCTTTTACATCGTTAGTGAAGCTAGTACCCTAAGTTAATCAAATCCTTCTCACTGAACTCCGATTGCCCTAAGGCAAGTAACTGAACTGACTTAACTTAATCTTAATGTCAATAGGAAGTTGTTTCAGAAGGAGCTCTTACCGTGAGAGTATCCGCTCTTAGTCTTTTGCCACTAGATCAACTTCTTATCAACATTACCCTCCTCCACATTTCCGGGAAAACAATCATTTTTCTTTCTGCAGAAAAAAAAACTTTTCTATACAGCTTTACCCAATTTCATTTTCATTCCCTGTCTTTCTCTCTTCTCTTGTTCTAATGAGAGAAGAATACAATAATTGCCTTTTTGGTTAATATTGAAAAAAGCAAATAAATAATAGTGTTATATAATAGAATCTCACACTCTCCTTCAAGCTTCAGGGGTGAAATCACGCTTGTATTTCAATTACTGAAAGCGAAGAGAAGATAGCCCTTGTTCTAGTCAGAATAGAGGGCAGTTGGTCAGATGATGGCACAAACTTAAGAATAAGATCGGCGGAGGCCACTCTTTCTCGCAGCTATTGAAATGGCTGCTATCTTCCTAAACAGGAAAGGGGGAAAGAGGGGTCGGGAAGCCCAAAGCACGCCTTAGTTCGTTCCGCTGGGACGAACAGGTCGAGACGTGGTGTATGTAAAATCACTTTGGTGAGAGATCGCTATGCCACGTGTCCTTAAATAGACTGGACATATTGCTTAAAAATAAAAAAACTCACACACAACAGGTTGGAAAGGCCTGAAGGGTGGCCTAAAAGCTTTGGAACGGCTTTCGCGCGACTCACCATTATTAGGCTTTCTTTGTCTTCGCATTACCCCAGTTCCTTAATCCAAATAGCCATAGGAGAAGCTGAGCTAGCTAACCTAAGTCCGTAGCTAAAGTTCTCAAACAAGAGTTCCATTCCCCTTACTCGTATTGCAGGCAAATCCCGTTACTAGTAGTTCTGGTTAGCCCATTTGCCCGAGCACACTCTCAACTTGTAGATGCGCCAATCCCGCCTTCCCCGACGAGAACAGAAAAAGCAAGAGACTACGAACACCAGCACGCATGAAAACAGCCCTTTTAAATTTAAGAATTTAAAGCATACCCAAGGAGAGCGGGCATCCATCCAATCTTCACTTATAGACATGGCCTTCTTTCCGTTTTCCGTTCGTTAACTACTTCTAACGAGCAAGTTTTCAGCCTACCTCGGCTGCGAGAAGGAAATAGAATAGTGGACAAACAGCAATAACCGTGCTTATCCTTCTAATAAAGAAACTAAACCTTACCTAAGAAACCGATTTCACCCACTACTGTTACTACTAGTATAGAAGAAGATCTATTAAGACGCACGACTACCTATATAACAAGTTGCCTCTGACCTCTCTGTCTCACGACCGCAAATAAAACCTGTAGCTTCATGCCCTGACCTGAACTACTACTGGCTTAGCTGTCTAGCTACTAAAAACTTGGCACCCGTCCTGCCAATATAGTAGAAAGAGTATAAATAGGATTCCCCTCAGGGCACACTTGTTAGCTACAGTTCCCATCTGTCTTGTAAAGAACTCGAACTGCCCGCAGTTACGAGACTCGCTCCCCTGGCCGTAGCAACTACAGTTACTCTTGCTCCTGCCAAATCCTTACTTCAGGGGATTAAGGTAGTTTACTTGCTGGCTGATAAGTCAAGTAACGAAGCCTAAGATTAGATGACTGATTAGATTACTAGGTTGTTTAACTGAGGTTCTCCGCCTCGCCTAAGTCTCATATCTTAAAGTAAAGAAAAGACTCTAACTCAACAGCAAGCTGCCTTTACTTGGCTTCAAGTCCCAAAACCCAAAAGGTGTTATAAGTTGGAAGCTAAGAAGCGAGTCGTTTATGAGTAGGAGTTCCCATCGGTCCAGAACTAGAAGTAAACTCAAAACCTGGATTTGGCGAAAAGGACCTATTATTTGCTATTTGCATTCTCCTACTCCTAATAGTACCCATTATTCTTATTCTAAAGTACCATTAGAGCTCCTTTTCCCGACAACAGAGGGGGGATCTTACTTTCTCAAGTCATACGTCTTTTGTTCAGCCACCGATAGTCAACCACATGTTTCATAAAGTCCAGATTCTATTCCCAAACAAATCTCATTCCTCTTTGAAAAAGTCCTCAGAAAGTCAACTTAGGCTCTGTTAATTCCGAATTGAGAGATGAAAGGAGAAAGAGAGAGAGAGAGAGAAAAGGAAAAAGAAGATGGTAGAAGAGAAAGGATGATAAAATTAGGGCTCAAGAATGAAGCCCTCCTTCATTCTATTAGATAAAAAAAAAAAAAAAAAAGGATTATACAAGTTTCAAAAGTATACTAGTATATCCCTACTAAACACTACCGTTGGAGCATAGATGTTAATCATGCCCAACTTGCACATTACTAGCTCGATCAGTCTATCCCTTGAGAGTGCTTTAGTAAATACATTGGCTAATTGGTTACGGAAAGCAACATGTGGTGTGATATGGGACTCAATCTTTTCTCTTAATGAAGTGGCAATCCACCTCAATGTGTTTAGTCCTATTATGAGAAAGTGGATTGTTGGCAATATGTATAGCGGCTTGGTTATCACAGTATAGCCTCATGGGTACTTCTACCACCTCGCCAACCTCTTCCAAGAGAGACTTGATCCATAATCCTTCGCACATACCTTGTGCCCTGGCCCTATACTCAGCTTCTGCACCCACTATAGTTGCCACCACTGATTGCTTTTTACTTTTCCAGGACACCCCCTAACAAATGCACACCATCCTGAGGTTGATCTCCTGTCCTCTACTGAACCAGCCCAATCAACAATGCCAGTGAATGAGGAGATCGACACGCGGGGGCGTCGACGGAAAAAACATCCCAACTTCGAAACCCCCACTGATGAAAGGTCAACCCCCGCGGCTGCGGAAGTCAAAGAAAGAGCTACAACTATCATACTAACCAAAAATGCAGCGCTATGAGGAGATTTGTAGGAAGGAAGGCTTACTGCTTTTTGGTTGTTACAAGCGAATAGCTTTCCGGTTGTCTGCTAGCCTGTATAATAGTAAGAGCCCCCGATGGCTTCTTTCCTTCCCTTCTAGCATCTCCCGTAGCGGAAAAGGGACCTCTTGCTTCGAATCCATCCTATCATTATCATCAGTAGGGGCCTAATGCCAGTCTTCGAGGCAAGCGAATCAATCGTATCAACCTTTCCGGCACTAATCCTTGTGCTAATTCTTGTAGTGCTTGACTCAGTCTATCCGTCAGTCCTAAGTCCTAAATCCGTCTCGATGGAATAGGCTTGGATGACCTCTCCTTCCTTTCATCTTTGGCATCTCTCTTACCTTACCACTTTAGGGACTACCGGAATAGAATAAGACTGGTAGGAAGACTTCCAGGACTTGGAATGATTACTCACGCCGGTAAAGCAGTTACAACCACACTTCCATTCACTCACAGAACAATAAAAAGACTTGACATCGCTCCTCACTCAACGAAGACGAAAAAGGAAGGAATTGCTTAAGTAAGGGGAGCAGCTTCACTCGCTGAGGCAAGAAAGAGAAAGAAGGAATGAATTGCTTCGAAAAGCAGTTTTTAAGGAGAAAGGAATAGTGTTCCAGCGGCCTGAAACAAAAAGCGAGATGCCAGTGGGGATAGACCCGGCATTAATAGAAAGTGAACGAGCAAGACCGGGAGAAACTTCAATAACAAAACCAAGAGAAGGAATTGATGCGGCTTTCGTAATAGAAAAACGTGAGGTAAACCCTAAGACAAGGTACCTTAAGCGATAGCGCAATGGGATCCAAAAGGAAAAGCAATAAGCGTACGGGGCCCTCCAAGACCCGTGCTTTACTTAAAAGTGGATAGGAATGAAGGCTTACATAGACTTGTTGAGCTGAAAGCGAGCCCAAACTTATTTATGATATGGGACAGCTTAGGCCTTATCCGATACGGCAAGGGTGCTTACACATGGAACCCCATTTCCTCCTTCTTTCTTATCTGATTCTGATGGCTTGACAGAGTCAGGGACTAATGGGACTGGGACTGAGAATGGTAATCTAGAAAGTTTACCTCGTGGACTTGATTCTAAAAAGCGGGCGACCTCAAGCATTCGGCTTGAAATAAGCCTTAAACCATTTAGAGACTAGCGGCGATTGAGCTTTGGTGGAACATGATTCCCGAGCTCCTTTAATGGTCATTGCTAACAAGCTATCAAACAAAAGAGTGACTTCTGTCGGGGATGGAATTTCATTCCTGACAATCAGTCTGATTCCAACAAGAAGGCAAGCAACTTCAAGCTCTCACCTATCTCAAAGGAGATGTTCTAGAAGAAGCTCTTTGCCGGATAACCTTGGACAAATCCTATGCAAGAAGAAGCTCTTTGGCACAAAGAGAAAGAGTTGGGATTGAGCTTTTTCATTTCGTTATGCCAAGAAAGGGCTATTTACGTAGCAAGTAAGTCTAGGCTTTCCCAACTTCAACTCCAGGTAAGGCGTAAGCACTTTTCTTTTAGGGCTTAGGACGAGAAGATTTTACACTAGCTTTAGACCTAGAACCAGCTGACTTAACATGCCTCCTAGACCAGCTCTCTTCTTTGAGTAGCTTTCTTCCTTCGGTAACGGAGTCTTAGCCTTGGGATACTACTTTTCCAGGAAATGAGCTTAGTGATGGGCTGTATCGCTAGGTAAACGGGGATCAAACCCTAAATCAAGAAGCACTCGATCTATCGCTCACTTGTTGAGTAAAGTCAGCAGTGTAGAGAAGTGATCGAAGCATGGGTTCAAAAAATCGACTCTACATACTTAAGATATTTTGGATTGGGGCCGCAAAGAAAAGAACTTCCAAATCAAATAGATCTTTGCTAGCACCGGTGAAGTCTTAGCTGTCGAACAAGCAATGAGGGGTGAAGCCCAGGCTCTAACGAATATTGAAAGAAGGATTCAAAAAGTCTATAAGAACTTCTTTTTCCTCCCTAGCTGTAGAGGCTTCTTTCTTCGCTAACGCTTGGGAATTCCTAGAGAAAGTAAGTTGAGTTCTATTTCTAGCTTTTTCCTAACTCGAAAAGAGATTTCTCTATCTAGCTTTCACCCTCTAGGTTACCTTAACTGAACCCAATCCCATCCTTCTCGTTCGATCCGTGCTTTTAACGAATTACCACTTATTCTGTGGCCTCTAGCCTTCTACCCCTCTCCTGACGTCGAGCCGCTTCGCCCCTTAGTCCAGAGCAGGAGCAGCGGATTCGCCTACTTCAAAGTCTAAAGTCAATAATCCGGATTTCCCCTCTTTCCTTCAAGCAAGGCTGACTTCATTAGCTATAGGTAGACTTCACACAAATCCAATCGTACAAGCAAGTAGATCAACATCAACGTTGAATAGTTTCATTCCATCTAGGGTTCCCTGCAAACTTCTTATATCTACCGGGGCAACAACCTCTTCCTTGAAGACCCTGTATTGCTTGTCTTTCTTCTCCTAGTTACTTCTTGGATTCGCCGCAAACAGATGACTAAAAGCGCTTACTAAGCATAGTCCCGGAAATTCCAATGCAATTAGCAGCGAATCTTGCACTTGAGGAGCAGATCTCTATCTGTAAGAGCAGATTAGGCGCATGCCATGGATGCGAACTTTAACAAAGAACTTAGTTAATTAAAAACTTTAACTTTAACAAAGAACTTAGTTAATTAAAAGGCTCTGCGCAGCAATTTTCCTCGTAGGCAGAGGTTGGACAGAGACTCAAACATATAAGGCAAAGGTGTGCAGGAAAGGCACCCGGACTTATTTCCAATCGCATATAGAGTGAGCGAAGCACGGGTAGATCCCATTACAGATTGAGTAGGGGGAACCCCAACTAAAGTAGCAAAGAGAAAGTCAGCAGCAATTGCTAATCTCTTGATCTATGCACTTTCAATAGCACGCAGAGGTGAGGATCGACTAAGCATTTCCAGTAGGAGAACTCGCCCAAAGGGAACATTTAGAGTTGTTCCAGAAAGGTCCGCAGGTGAAAGAAAAGAGACTGGCTCTCTCTATCTATTATACTTATACGCAATATCTTGAAAGGCGAAGAGTGACTACTTCTTTCTGCTTGTATTGTACTTCCTGTTCCTGTAGTGATACAGGACTCGTGCAAGAGCGCTTACGGCAGGAGATGAGGCTTAGAATCCAGATCAGATTCCATATCTGATCTTTCCCAAACCAAAGCCGAATGCTTACTTCGAAAGTGCTCTTAATCACTTCTTTACTTGGCCTTCTCTCTCTCTCCAATCCAATAGCAAGAGAAGGTAGAGGAAGAAAAAACCTTATGAAAAAGCTTAATGCTTACTTAAATACTCTTTTCCGAATCATGCCTTACCCTACTTCCTTCATGCCTGATCTGAATGCCATTGATTACCTCCTTCATGCCCGTGGTCTGCTTTGCTCGTGGCTAGGGGAGCTTTCTTCTCTTCAGACCAAGAATATCGTATGTGATGTTAGAGAGCATGCTCAGGCTAGTTGGCTGAGGATTCTCCGATAACGAATTCTGCTTCTTTACCTGGAGCGGAAAAATGGTTAAGGAATATCTCAGAGCCGATGCGCGATCTCCGTGCTTTCCCACTCCGGGGGAGCGGGGAAGAATCCGCATGGGGGGTGGACCGGTACAACTCAGAAAGAATAAAAAGAGGAAGCCCTATCGCCCGAGAAAAGGGGGTTTAACAAATGTTGGGCCACTGACTTCGAAGCAAGAAGGATTTTGAGTCCCTTGCTCCAGAACCAGGATTTGAAGTCCTGTTGCATCTTCTCTCGGCGAAAAAAAGGTCCTACTTGCATGTGTTAAGCATATAGCTCAACCATAGTGGATGATGAAGAAAGTACTGAACGATGAAAAAGGAAGCATGGGAGGAGCTTGCTTCAATCGATGGCGTATATTATATAATAACATAAACATAGAGTAGAGTGAAAGGGTCCACCCCGAAAGCCGGGTAAGGACAGTTTTCACATGCCACAGTTAGGACTTGCAAGTACGATACTGACTCTTCACTTTATCAAAATTGACTAAGTATAAAGTGAAGTGTGTACCGGCTTTGTTGACCGTTAACTTTAAGCGGGCGAGCTTACTAAGCTAAGTGAAGGCCCTCTCGTGCAGGCAGGGGTTAGCTTTAACACTATACAAAGACCACTACGAAAGAAGGACCAACGACGATGAAGGAGATGTGAGCTCGGTTTGGAATAATGGACTTCCTCTTTCGATGAAAAAAAGGACCTTTTTTCCGGAACTTAAGGTGCGCCCCGCCCGGAGATAGCGAAATCTCCCCAACCTAAAAAGGGGGGACGTGCTTTATCCGAAACGTACTCAATATAGTAAAAATCGTAAAGGCAGATGTAGTAGGGGTTGCAAACCAGACGGTACACAACTTGGTTTTGGAAGATATGGCACTAAAAGTTGTAAAGCTGGTCGTCTTTCATATCGAGCCATTGAAGCAGCGCGTCGGGCTATAATCGGACAATTCCGAAGAAATGGTAAGATATGGGTAAGAGTTCTCGCGGATCTCCCTATTACCGGGAAACCTACAGAAATAAGAATGGGAAGAGGAAAAGGAAATCCTACGGGTTGGATTGCTCGTGTTTCTACGGGACAAATTCTATTTGAAATGGATGGTGTGAGTTTGTCAAATGCTCGGCAAGCCGCTACATTAGCGGCGCATAAACCATGTTCGTCAACCAAGTTTGTTCAGTGGTCGTAACGTAATTGCTTAGTGGGGGGGCCGGGATTATGAGAATTAGGCGAAGTCGTTCTTCCTGAACGACGGAAGTCAAAAAACAGAGAGGGAGAGGAACTCCTTTTGTAAGAGCCGAAATTTTACGATGAACTCTTTCAGACGTACGACCTATAAACTAAAAATTCTCCAGTCTGGCCAACAAGTGAAAAAAAAAAGAAAGAGAAGAGCTTTCTGTCTGGTAGCAAAGTCCAGTCTGGCCCGGCCCTCTCACGAGAGTCGAAAGCAAGGGTCAATGGACGGATCTTTTAGATAAAGATTTTGATCCGAGGTAGGAAACAAAGATGGGCCGGCCCTCCAAGCAACTTCTTTTGAGAGATAAGCGGAGTAAGGGTCTAAAGACTGTTACCAATAGCAAGGGGCAGTCTTAGTCTTAGAGAAAGAAGTTCCTTAACAACTCACTAGCATCCTCCTATCTAATATATGTGTCAAAGATCGTATTCTCTCCATCTTATATTTCCTGGTATGAAAGAAGTAGCTAGCTCCCTCACAGTGGGATTCCCTCTTGCATTTGATGCCATCTTATTATACGATGCATGCCTCCTCTTCCAACTGAAACTCATTCAAAAGGATGCAGCTTCTTATATTGCCTTTCTACCCGGTCTGAGCTCCTAACTCGTTGACTCACGGATGTCACTGGGGATCCTCCATTGCTTTCGCCTGCTCTTCTCATTTTGCTTGGATTGCACCTTGAGCTGAGCCGGGTGCGGATATGCCGACAATTCTTCTTCTTTTTGCTCCTCTTGTGAAGAGCTTTTTTTGTTTAACTTCCCCGAGGATCACTCGCTTCCTTAACCCATATGCCCGTACCACCAAAAGCAGTTATTCCGACAACAGATGCGGATGAAATGGCTGCTTTTTATCTTCTTGTATCTACGTCAACTTATGATTCAAAGTGTGCTTTTGCTTGAACTGAATCCTGAAATAGGTAAAAACCCGGTGAGACCGTCTTCCCAAACTCCACTTCTTCAACAAGAGAAAAGATCACATCGGCAAGAGCAAGTCTGAAATGCCTCAGAAGCAAGTCTCGGCTTAGCTGCATTACCTTCCTACCGATGTCATACGTCACTCTATTATGACCTGAGGTGAACTATCTTAAGCCTCGAAGTCACTTCTCCACCCTCTCGCCTGGTGAGCAAAAAGGCTTTTAGCTGGCCCAAAATCCATTTTCTTTACCCCCTACTTCTACTTAAGCCGAATCCTCTGATACGGCTACGCTCCTTCAAGTTCAAGCCTTTGAAACTCTTGAAAAGAGCACCCTTCTTTCTTTCTTTGCTAAAGAGTAGGAGTAAAAGAACCCCAGATTCTCGGACTAAACACAAAACTCCTAAATAAAGAAAAATACCCCGTATTAATTGACATGGATTACTAGATCTGTGTAAGACCGGTTTGCGCTTGGTGGAATTTATGTCATTCTTTGAGTCCTAACCAGACTCCGTGTACGGATAGAGAAGGAAACTCGATTTATCCGTTAGTCTAACTAACTCTAACCCAGGATCAATCATGAAGAGGTTTTTCTTCTTCAGTAGCAGATTCGGATAGTGATCAGTAGCCCTCTCGCCCGTCGTATGCTATGGATGTTCACACTAGCCCCTCGATGGCATGGCGGGATTTCCCATTGACTGTTCCTGAGGTTTTTGGGAGATCCTTAATCCCGGAAAGAATAAAAGGCTTGCATTCACCCGTTCGATCAGTTCTACCTCGACTCGAAGCAGACAGTTCAATTGAAGCGCGAACTTAATTCACCAAGGGTTCGCCTAAAGGCAGAAAAAGAGTACTTCGTTACCGGAAAGGCGGGAGCAGGCGCCAGAGAGCCATGTTTCAGATGCCGGGACCTACCAGCCTTCGTATTTAAAGGTAGACGGATGCGTAAAGAAAGAAAAAAGACAGATGACGTAGTAAGCCGAAGGAGCCCAAAGAAAAGAGGTAGCCAAAAGAGTGATTCACTTTATAGAATCATGCCTTTTTACCCCGCTCTGTTCACGAAATCGAATACTAATCAGCCTTGTTGAACCAGGCCAACCTAAGATAGAGCCCAGAGAGAGACTTTTAGGTAATGCAATTGGTGATGAGAGATGCTACTATATATTATATTCGATTTTATATAAGATGGAATAAAATGCTAGTCCACACCTATCGAATCAGAATTCCACGGCGAATCTGGAATGGTTTTCGTGAGTGTAATGATCACCATGGCTTAACGCTCATGAGACTCCCATTGGATCTGGTCTACTCCAATTGGAATCAAAGCTAGCAGCTCACCTGGGACTCAATTCACATTGACCCTTCTCTACTACCTACCCAAAGTCTGCCTTTATTCGCTAGGCGTGGTCTCATATGTAACGATAGCTGGCTGACATCTAGGAAAGGAATCGCTTTCACACTGGTTCGTCTACCTTACATCGGATTGAATTCTCAAGATCCCTTATAAAAAAAAATATGTCTTGATAGCTTAAGACATTAAAATAGGTACTCTAGTAATGGCAGTAAAGGATGCACCTCCCACACTAGTCCATGAAGAAAGACCTAAAAGCTTCTTCTTCCCGCTCTTTCTGCCAATAGGCTTGAAGTAAGTAAATAAAAGAGCTGAGTGAGTCATAGCCCGAGTCCAATTGAACATTACCTTTTTACTGATTAATAGAATCACCCCTGAAAACAGTAGACCAGGATTCAAGATTTTCTCCATTGAGAATCGATCTTAACCTAGCCAATTGCAAATAAAATGACTTATCTATTCCCATGGCTTCGCTTAACGCTCTTAACGTCCACGCTCCGCTTTCACAGCTTATAAAGACTTCCACCTATCGGCTCTAAACTTCGTTACCTTGTTTCAGAAGGAGAGTGAAAGCCTTCTTTAAAGATTCTTTATCATAGAAGATGATTCCCAATTGCAGCCTGTTTGTTCTGTTTGTTGATTTCGGATTCTGCCCCCACGGACCTCACGTGTGTGACTCTTTCCCCCTAAGTTTGCTAGTCCGTCCATCCGGAAGAGTTTCCCCCATCTGGATAAGGGCTTTTCTGCCTCCTGTTACTCGTGTATCGTCTTTTGATGCCTAAGTTCTCCTTGACCTATAGCTAGTGATAGTTTTGTCATAGAGTGTGAATGGGGCTCAGCTCTGTATCGATAGGCGTTCTCATTCTCATATAACTTCCTTCTTGATCTGAGTGAGATCTCCCGGTAGGCCTTTCAGTCTTGAAAATGAAGAGCCGATAGGCGAACCCGTAGTCGGTAATCGTTCGATTTGGTCTCTTTCTGTCCTGTATCGCCTCTCTACGAGTTGACCGCACTGGACACTCGTTTAAAGCGGATTTTGAGCAATATCACAGTCAAAGGCCCCAAACGAAGCCTATTGGCTTTCCGCCCAGATGTTTTCGAATCGAGTAAATGTTAATTGGTAGTGGTCAGTCTGATAGTCAAAAGTCAGTAACAAAGGGCCCCTATTCTGGTTCTATTCCACAGGCAGGATAGAATCCATCCATTTCTAATAAGAAATAGAAAGCTCACGTAGATGCCACTCTTAACGGCTAGGCTAAAAGGTCTGTCTCCCTTAGAGATGCTTACTCTCGAGGTCTTTACATTGACAGCATGCGTACACGTTAACATAGTAGGGGCGGGAAGGTCAGGTCACGACATCTTATCCTCTGCCAACTTCGGCTCTCTATAGAACCGTCGGTTAGAAAGACAAGTCTTTGTCATTCAGACCCACTCCTCGGTCTCGTTTCAAACATCTAATATTCGTGTGAGGAAGAATCTTTCGAGTCACCTTAACTTAGAAAGAAAGGCTTCTTTGATGGACATCTTTATACAAGATTCTAAGCTCCAGATGCTGCTACCGGGTTTGGAATAGACCACCTATCCGATCTTGATTTCCTTCTCCCTTCCATACGTAATTTATTGATGACTAGCCGCATTGAATCGAATAGGGCTTCCCAGGTTGCATTCGAACCTACGCTATGACCGGTCACGTCACTTAAAGTGCACAGCCGATCGCTCCACCACTGATGGGACGAGAGGTAGTTGCCTACGACGTTTTCATCACTACTATTTAGCCTAGCATAGGGAGGAGTTATGGAATCCGGGACTTGACATGGATACGAGCTCACGAGGGCACATCTCCTGTTTCAAACATTATGTCTGACGAGAACAAACCGCTGGCTCTCTATTCAGCTTCTTGGCTTAGTCAGCTCTTCTTTCAGGCGCTCCATCAGCAAAGGAGGCGAGGAATGAGTCCGATCGATCTTATTAGCTTATTCCAAAGTCATTGACAAGTCTCCCTCCCTAGCTACTAGAACTATAGGACTAAAGATCATGGTCGTAGGTCAACCTGTATGGAGTTTTACCTGTGCCATCACTAAGGGTGGCCTTCCAACATCAATTGAACCCACCCGAGTTTACTGAAGCTATCTTAGTTGAATTGGACGGTCTAGAGGAGGAAAGGCTGAAGGCCCTAAACACTTGGCTTTCCGAAAAGAGTCATATCATAAGGGATCGTAGGCAAACGGTGACCGGCCACGAAGGCTCTTTGGGCGCTGCTCCTTCTCCTTGTCTCTAGAATAGCTACCTCCCGGACGAGACGGGATTTTCGGAGGATGGCTGCGTGAATGGGGAGAGCTGGAAAGAAGTGGAAGTCCTTACCAGATAGAGGAAAGTCAACTGACGTCAGAGGGAGGCTTACGCACTATATCCACCTTGTCGAAAAAGGAAAAAAGAATGAATGTATAGCTGTAAATACCAAATCCTTAATCAGTAGTGGACTACTAGTTAACACACTACTAAAGCAGAGTAGCCAGCATGCGCACATCATGATTTGCCAGAGGAGCTCAGAGCTCAGCGAATGAAAGAAGGCCGAAAAGAAAAGGCTTTGTCATAACAAAACGGAAGGTGCGGAGCAAGGGGATTCCGAAGAACAAAGAGTTTTCGCCGCTGAGAGATCACTTTTCCCCTCCTCGTGGATGAAAGGAAGCAATGCCAAGTGCCCATGGAGTCTCTTCCCAGACCGGTGAGCGTGAAAGCCATGCTATCAAGAAAGAAAACCAGCCCCTCTTCGACCTTGAAAGCAGCGCTGGAAAGGACGCTTTGCTCCCTGGATCAGTCAGTCCTTAAGTAAGTCAGTAAATAGTCTTCCCGGTAGTGGAAGAGTTCGATTCCCCTTTTTTAAGCTTTAAGCAAATAAGCAATTTACTTTTTTCAAGACTGAAAGTAACGAGCTCTATACTTTGACTATAGGTTTCGAGGATCGATGTAATAATTGACGGACCAACGGGAGAAGAGCTGAAAGCCACTCTTTAGTAGGGTTCGAGTTATTCCATAATAGAAAGAAGTTTTTTTCTTTAGCACAAGGGTAGAAGGAAGCCTAGAGGCAAGGGCGTTAGCCTCTTCCTGAAATTGTGCTTAGTCTCGCTACCTCTTTAGTTGCCGCCCCCTAAAAGTCAGTGCTTGCTGCAGACCGATGAGCATGGATTATCCAGTATTGAGCAGCGGTCTAGCATCCCTACGCCTTCTACTAGTCTAAGCCACGCTGGGACTGAGAGTGGAGTCATTCCCGTGTGAATTAAAAAGGAATAGAATTACCTCGGTGTCGGCTCTGCTTGTTGTCGGAGGATGAAGGGATCTTCGCCTTTCTCCCCCCTGTGATTAGGGCTCGCCCGCCCAGTCTAGTACCAAAGCATCCCGGTTCAATACCCGGGAGTAGAAGAGAGAACTCCTCTTTCTCATAAGTAGTGCTTCTCCTTCTCTACTACCGTAGCTGTCGCAAATAGCTAATTTGACTTCTTTTCCCCTTTCCCTCATCTTCCTAATGGTGTTGGCAAGAATCTCTTCGCGAATAGAACTATTATCCTTCTAAGACTTTTAAGGACGCTACAGGTGATCGTAGAAAGAGAGACTTTTTTTAGTTTTTTCCTCAGTTCGGATTCTTATCTGCTTCTCGGGAAGATGAAGAGGAGAGTCGTCAAAGGGATCAATAGTTTTCTTTGAGTCTTCTTGTCTGCGGTGGGGAAAGCATTCCGGTGCGATGTCTCCGGTTTAGACACCTGGCGCCAACCTTCCTAAAACGCTCTGTCTTTAGGTGAAGGCGAGTAGGTCAGCGCCAAAGACTGGAAGTCTATTTAACAATGAAAGACAGATTCTTGATCTTCTAGCGCTTTGGTGCGCAGGCTTGGCTCCGGATCTTTGAAAAAGTCCTCAGAAAGTCAACTTAGGCATCTTCAAGAGCTATATGCTTAACACATGCAAGTCGTATTAGAAGTGGAATAAAAAAAGACTTTTATAGTACCGAAAAGTATTTGCAAGCAAACCAGTAATGCCACGGGGTTGAGAGTTCTTAGATGAAGCCTATGTTAAACCCACTGGGAAAAAGAAGAGACCTGCCATACTAGAATCTCCCATACCTTAATGCCTACCTTCCGCCTTTTACTATAAGCGAAGATGATTAAGAATATGCGGGCATAGGAAGTTATAAAAATAATGCATGACTTTCAGGGTGAAAATCACATTATTTAATCGCTTTCGGTATTTACTTACTATTGACTTTCAGGATTGGAAAAGTGTTCGTACTACTAATAAGCATTCGGCTTTCGAATCCTCGCTGCGCAATGAAATTCTTGCGTGCTCCTTCGGGTGTGGTTGCAAGATCTCGCTTTCAGGTTGAAAATGTGTATGTAGCTTCCTTGTACAATAGCTCTCTCTCTGAGAGAGTGATCGGGAAGCATTCTCTCTTTCCCTCCGTATCTGACCCACCACCCTTGCTTAGCTTGCTTCGTGGTCTGGCTTGGTCTAAACCTACCTACCTTTAATGGCTTGTTTACGTACTAAACTAAGGGTTCAATTTCTTACTTTGCTTCTCTAGCTTGAAAAGCCCTGTGTTATCACTCTTAACCTTCCGATCGATGGTCAAGAACCTCTTTAGGGAGTGAATGACTCATGGGTATGGCGGAAGAAGAATAAGTAATAAATACGACTAGACTTTTAGCTTGAAGGTGGGCAATTGCCTGTTTAAATGAAAGGAAGAGATGAGCGTGATAGGGCTTTACCGGGCTTCTCTAAGGCTAAGGGTAAGACCTTGGTCAATCAGTTCCTAAGGATATGCCTCTAGAATTGCAATTAGATGGTTCCTGCTTTCAGTAGACAGGGAATTGGATGAAGTAGACATGGGATTGGACAGCGGCAAAGATAGGCCTGATCCAGGAATGGTGATGTCTCGTCCTGACATGGCTTACCCTCCCTAAACCTACTTTAATGGAACATGCCTAGGGCAGAGAAAGGTAAGTTTATCTAGCCCGATAGGCAAAGTTTTTAAGAGAGGGCACTTCGTGGCTCTATTTTCACCGTTAGAGAAGAAAGAAAATACATGCATATAGGCAAACCCCACGAACAACTAAACCATCCGGTTCGGGAGCTCCAAGGAGGAAGAAAAGAAATAGGATTCGGATGAAGAATAAGAAAGAGAGAACGATGCCGAGGCTGAAGTCGAAACCTAAGTCGAAGTTCAAGCTAAAGAAGGTGCCTAAGTTTAATTCGATACCAAAGCCGGTCTTTATGTCTTAATATGTCTTAAATAGGGAAAGACCAAGTGAAAGAAGCTCCCCGAAGAGCTGAAAATAGAGGGCAAGCCACTGTCGATGAACTAGTAGAAGTGAACCTGAGTATAGATCAAGAATCCAGGCTAACTTACTCCTCACCGTCACCTCCTTGTGAAGCGTGCGTCATCGCTCAAAATGAAAAAACGAGTCTTAGCACCCGCACAGTAGAGGGGAAGAAGCAGGACATTCTTCGGAAGATAGTTTCAGCATGAAGCTTGCTTGGCATGAACTACGGTTGAAATAGGAGATTCTAATACGAAAACAAAGGTAGAAAGCGAACCAGGAAACGCGAAACTGCGTGAGTGAGCTTAACTCGGGCAAGAAGGAAAGAAAGGCACCTTCGGGCACACAACCGCTGAAGTGAAGGTTTCAAGTCTCCAAACCGGCCAGGAGAGAATAGATGCGCGAAGCAGCCGGTTTGCATTTTAGATCTGGGAATCAACGAGTGAAGAAGCCAGTTGTTCTGAGCGATCCTGAAACAGGGAAGAAAGAGCTCGGTATAGAGTTGGGTGAACTTTCAGCATTTCGAAAAGGGAGATCCTCTATAGGGGAAAAGGCTTGCAAAGAATCTCCTGATTCGACGTCTTGTAGAAGGGTGCCACGGCTTTTTGGCGCTTCAGAAGATTCTTCCCTGAAGTCTGACCCATGCAAGCAAGTCAGTCAATTCAGTAGCAATCTGCTTTCAAGCGGCTTTCCTCACAGCACGGGTTTGTTGGAAAAAGAGATTCTTATTCCCTAGTCGCCCAAGTGTGGGTCACTTATATCTTCTATTCAAGCAAGATATAGATCTTTCCTAGTGAAGAAAGAAGAACCTCGGGAATGATTCATCTAGAAAACTTCGGTAAGTAAGCTCTTTCATTCCATGCTGTCTGCCGGTCACTGAGCTTGCGAGAAAGAAACAACTCTTTCTCTAAAGTAAAGCAAATAACGCTCTCGAGAGAAAGCAGCAAGACGCTGACTGGCTCACGATCTCAGCAATCTGAACCTGTGAATACAGATCTCCTTACGTTAGATAATGCTCTTATCAATGTGAGCGAAGATGACGGGGATACGGCAAAGAAATCGTGGGGCAGTGCCCAAACTCTTCGAGGAGAGATTTTCTTCCTTCCTAACATATTCCCACAAGATAGTTAAAGCCAGCTGAGTCATCCCTGACGTTCACCTTCCGCCGTAGAGGAAGATTTCTATTCATAGAAAGAGTTGCACTAGCGGTAGGCACCTTTGGTTTTGGCATAGCTCTCTTCTGATGATGGCGAGGGGACTCTTAGGGAATTTATATAAATATAAAGAAAGAGAATGGAAAGTCTGAGGCTGTTCTCAATGAGCTTCAAAGAGAGTCTGCTCACTAGGATGCGAAAACCACTGCTCGGTCTATGGCTATGTCGGATTTCGATGCCCACCTTGCAGGAATGAAATCCTTTGACAAGAGCTTCCGAGAATATGAATGATTTGGCAGCTTTCCCAGTAAAGACATGCTTCCGGTCGTCCTCCTTCACCGCTATGATCCCTTTCTTCCAGCCTTCTCTAAGGATTCGGCTTGCTTCCGTGATTGGTTATTGGCTGGACATTGAATGGCATTGACCGGCTCTTGTCAATAGCAATAGGTTGTTTGGCAGCAAGCGACGAAAGATATGGCTTCTGGTTGTTGTGTCCGAGAATATTAATAGTTTCCGCGAATGTAAGTTGTTTGACAGCTTTACGCGAATCCACACTAGCTAACTTTACACAGAAGGACTCCTTAGTTTATTAGAGGAATTGGATTCAGGAACCTCCTATAACCATATTTTCCCCATCCCTGATGATGAAATGGATAGTTTAGCTAATTGATGTGCCACCCTCTTACCATTCTTATGAGTATCCGCATTCAATTAGAATAGAAACTTCAAAATCAAAAGAAGAAATTAGAGCTTTAATATCATCCACAATGTGTCCAATGCTAGGCTCGGGTCTTGTTGGAGCACGGCTCCCACACTGTCTGTCTCCACATCTATTCGGTAAAAGAAAGCTTCCAATGCTAGCTTCATTCCATAGTAGACAGCCCAGGCTTCGACAATTCCAGCATCAGTGGCGTGGAAATGAAACCCACCAACTTGGTGTTTTTCGGTAGCCACGACAATGGAACTACAACTGAAAAGACCTGTTATCCGAGATATAACGTTTTGAGGAGTTAATGCCCTTTTTTCGGCATGACTCAAGGTTATCATAATAAAGGGTCGTATCCAGCTTTTTTTCCTTTCCATTTCAGACTCACTAAAAGTCTTTTTAGAACCTTTATTGCCACTAAAAAGTCGGAAGTTTTAATTCCAAACTCTATAGGTAACCGCATAAAAATGTCTGCTCTTATTTCTCGCCAAAGAACAAAAAGGCGTTGCACTATTTAGTGCGATGTTCATCTCAAGAATAAACATTTTTTGTATTTCTTTTATCGACCGGGCATTTGATTTTCTTTTTAATTTCTTTTTTACTCTTGACCTTGTCCTCTCCCCTTATGCCCTATCACGAGTGATTACTCCCCGACGCAGCCTTTTTTTCCCAATCTATTATATCCATATATAATTCTAATTGGGCGGCCGCATTTTGACCGGAATTTGGTCTTCTTCTGCTGTCATTGGACAATTCTTCCATAATCGACAGCAGTTTTTGAAGCTTCTCGGGCGTGGCCCGTTCCAGGTCGAGGTCCCGCGCGGCATTGTTCAAGAAAGAATCATTGACTTTTCTCTTCCTAAACTGATTCAGGAAGGCTCTCAATGATTCTTTCACTTGGTCTGATGTTGGTGGGGCAGCGTTTGCTGAACCCCCATCCTCGCCAGCAGGACGAGCTTCCTGTGCGCCGAGGCTCGTGTTGGCGGGTTCGGGTTCTTGCGCTGGAACGGGTTGTTCCGCGACGGGATGGGCAGCCGGTTGCCCTACGGGTAGAGTCGCAGCCGGTTGCTGCCCCGGCGTATTTGCGACTCCATGTCTTTCCCCTGCGGAAGAGACTTCCCCGAAGGACGAGTCCGCCCAGCCTACGGAACTGAAGCTCCCTAGGGAGGACAGAGGGGAAGAGTCCGTTTCCGGCAGGGGAAGCCTTGTGCCCGAATCCGACCCAGAGGGCATCATGAGGACCCACTATATCGGATGCTACCCCGGAAATGGTAATGAGGGCCCTTAGCGCCAATCCAGCTAGACCCCCCGAGAGGCCTAGTTTTGAAAGGAGAGAGCGGGCCCCGCTGGAGAGAAGAAGGGCTTTCAGCCTTTCAAGGAAGGCTTATATCTCCAGGTTAAAGACCAGGCTCCCAAAAAAAAGAAGCACCAATCCTCCTCGTAATCGGAGGATTCGAATGAAAATAGGAATGAGGAGGGGCCTCAATCAAGGTATCTAGTTCTCTTTTTTTGGCCCCTTTAATCAAATGAAATTACCTCGGAATGCCATTCATTGGAAAGTGAGAAGGTAACCTTTGGGAGAAATCGTTCGAACTTTCTTTTCCTGCCTAAACCAAGATTGCAATGAGAAAAATCCCGTTTCACATAGGTGTAAAAAAGTGAATTTCACTCATAACCAGGGGGAAGTTTGCTCTATATGGTATGGCATATTTTGTCCAAGGGCAGGGTACCCCTCAATCAAATGACCTTGGGGGGGAAGGTTTTTTTTTCTCTAGCACAGTCTGGTCAGTGCATCACAGACGCGGCGGACCTAGCACCCGAAATCGCTAGCTTTAAAGGCCATTCCAACCCTGCCAAGATAAGCACCGCAGAAAAGGAGGCAAAGTAATGTGATCCGACGACATCTTGATGAGCCTTCTTCTCACGAAAGACATAGGAAAGACAGAGGGGTTGACGTTCCAGCAATTTCCTAATATCTATCGATGGCTAAATCAAAAGCGGACGAAAGCCTCTCTCTATGGGTGGATTGGTCATAGGCCCTTTCCCTTTCTAAGGTTTGGATTCTCCTTTCTCGAGTTACTTTTCCTTCAAGAGAGAATTCCCTTCTTACTATATTAATCTTACTGACCAGGGTGAGGGTGGAAATCAATCCCAAAACTGGGCCTGGGAACTTCACAATCTTATAAGACGAATCTGTCCTAAGTTGAGAACCTTTCCATAGACTTAAGTGGGTCCTTCAATCCACTGCTTGTGGACTTTGCAACTTGGCCTATAGGTTGGGAGCGCGCTGTACACTTGCTATATCCAGCCATGGGCATGGTCAAACCAACTTTACTTGGACTTGGAACCGATAGAAAGCTATCCACCAATTCATTCTATTCTTATTATAACAACAAAACAAGAAAGACGGATTCCCATTTCAGCTAGGCTGACCATATGCAATGATGAAGTGACGAGGTCTTGCTATCTGCTGGTGCCATTGGTCCTAGGCCTTATCTATTATTTTGGTAGATTCCTGTGGCATATCATCAAAAATATGTGGGGCCTATTTCTTATGTTATGATCGAGTTAGTACGTGAGTTGACCAAACGGAAAGCAGAGGGAAAAGCGCCGATGGCATCGTAAATAAGAATAAAAGCCCCATCACGGACGGCCGGGTTCGAATAAAGGCAAAGAGCACCCGGGCCGTTCCCCCACGCGGGCACAGGTAAACCGAACGTCGATATCAGTCGAACGCCGCAAGTTATTCAGGATTACCGCCTTATTGCATTGCATGAGACGGGTTTCCGAATATCCAGGCCCCCCCACAAACAAAGGAGGGATCTCTTATGTTGTACCAATGGATTTTAGCTCTCGCATTGATCTTTCCCGATCTCCTTGAATAAAGTCTTGTACGCCCTTTCTCGGTCCGGTCGAAGGGGCGAGTAGACTGATCGACCCACCATTTAAGAACCAAACAAAGCAATCGCGAAAGCATGCCCAGGCCCAGTTATAGAATAATGTTTCTTTGTTCGGAAAATAAGCCTCTGATTTCAGCTTTTGTTTCCTCATCTTGTAATTGAGAGATTCGAATCATAGAATACATAACGTGGGGAAGGTCAAGTATGAAAGCTTAGCTCTTCAAACCTTTCCAATTCGGTCTCACCTCTTTCATTGACCCGGAGATCACTCCAACTCTGAGCCTTAACGACGACGTCAACCCTGACTGCCTTTACTCCAAGCCGCCTACCGTGCAACGACCTGGCCTGGGATCAACGAACTCAACTCTTACCGGGGTCGAGAAGCTTACTAACCCCTTTCCCCCCCGAATTAACTCAGTAATGGCTTATATGAGAGACTAATTTACCCTTTTAGTTTTCAGCCAAATAGCTCCCCTATCGTCCATTCCGGTTTCTATCTCTACATACTATCTAACCCGAAGACCATTCGGGAAGTCTGATAACCCGGAGGTCTTTTCTGCGCTTCCTTTTTCAATCTTTGGTAAGGTAAAGGTAGGGTACAATATACATTTTTTACCAAGCCCCTATTGAGTAAGGCGGAACCAGTACGCTCTTCTGATGACTCAAAGGCATAAAAAACCCTTGAATACCATAGAGCGCCCCCTTTTGGGTATGCAGATGTAAGATGCACAAATAGCTCTTCATCCATATGGATAAAAAAAAGCGAGTCATTTCCGGTGAGAATGTTGTCGTCAACATATAAAGAATGAGGCAACGACCATGACGTCGACGAACAAACATGGAAAAATCCGCACGGCTACAGTGGAACCCTTTATCAAAAATAAAGCAAAACGAGCTAAATTTCTGAAAGAAGGCACCCTTCGTCAGCTCTTGGTGCCTTCTTTAGTTGTCGGAGGCCATAACGTAAATCGCTTTCTTGAGCTTGCATACCAGAGAAGAGAAGCCTGTAGTTGGAGGAGGCTGAATAGAAACTTATTCTTGCGAATCCCCCCTCCTTATGTTGTTGAAAGGCATTCTTCACGTCAAGTTGAAATAAGGGCCACTTCTTGATTGCAGCCAAAGAAAGAATGCCACGAATGGTGGTAATTTTTTCAACCTGGGGAAAATGTTTTCCCTATCTTTAAAGGGGTTCGACGTGATATTCTTGAAGGAATCCTTGTTCTAATAATCTAGCTTTGTATCTCTCTATCGAGCCATCTGCTTTATGCTTGATCTTGGTAAATCCACTTGCAGCCAATGGCTTGTTTCCCTGCAGGCAATGAGACTGACGTCTTATTCTTTTTTTCCTGGGCATCTTCCTGCATAGCATTTCTCCAGCAAGAATGATTGAAGGCTTCAGCAAATGATTCAGGTTCATGAGAAGATTGAACTGACATGAGGTAAGCTCGATGTTTTGGGGACATAAGATAAGACAAAAAGACTTAAACAATATAAGAAACTCACGAGGGTCGACGAACCTGAGAGAGGGATCTTGAATCTGAGGAAGCGACTGGAAGGGAAGCAACTGGGCTGCTGATCTTCTGGAGTAGTCTTACCTGGGGAAAGAGACTGTAATCGCCGCCGAGAATAAACATGCTGCGCCGGGTGATTGGAATCCTCTTAGGTCAGCTGAACAGGCTGACAATCGGCAGATGGCCTGAAGAGCACGGCTGATCGTAACATCAACTGCAGAAGAATGAGGTTCGAGTTGATGAACAGGAGAAGGCCGCAATAAATCTCCATCACCACCCGGTGCTGATTAATTAGATTAAGGAAAATATGAGGCGACCCGAGAACATTCGGGACATACAAGCCGATGCGATGGTAATCTCGTCCTTAGTTTCCGAATCTAATGGAGGTTTCAATCCGACGGATCGTAATTGGAAGGTAAAACGAGGCCTCGACGGAGATGATGGATGGCCTACTCTGACTATAGTTTCGATCTCTAAGCGGGATTTTCAGTCCCTTTTCTTTCCGTGAAGAAGGAGTGGATGTTTTGAACGAGTGTTGAGCGAGTGAAGTGCCCCAGGCGAGCTATATGTATAAGTGAGCAGCGATTGAACTGAACGTTCAAAGTGCATCCAGCAGGAATCGAACCCACTCTATTATCCATCGCTTTAACCATTCAGCCATGGATGCAAAGAGAGTCAGCGAGTGAACTAGGTTTTGGTATGGATTCTCGAGCTTCTATTTCTTCCGTTAAAGGAGATTCGAGAAAAGATGGAATAGGAAGACGTGTTTCCAGAACAAAGAAGATACGGGTTGAGAGGGGGGAGTTAGCAAAGTTAGACAAGATTGGAATGGGCATAGGAACATGTATTGATGTACCAGATCGGCTAATGCTCCCAGGTTGATGCGATGTATTCCACCAGTTGACTGAAGACTTTATTATTGGTATATCGATCGGTCCAGCACAGATTGAAATAGAAGCCGGTTCGACAGAAAGCTTTTGAAAACGCAGTGCACCCAGGTAAATAAAGAACGAGATGAATACAGAGGTTAAACGAGCATCCCACACCCAAAAGGTGCCCCACATAGGTCTTCCCCGAAACCCTCCAGTAACTAAGGTAAACAACGTAAAAAAAGCACCCATTTCTGTACCGGTTCCGGAAGAGCGAAGAAAAAGGGGGTGTTTTGTTAATAGGAACAAGAAAGTGTTTATAGCCGTAGCGATATAAACAAGAATACTCATCCGAGCCGCAGGAACATGTACATACGGAATACGAGAATTTCCACCTTGTTGAAGATCTAGTGGTGCTACCCGAAGACTTAAATGAATAGCCATCGCTGTTAAGAACAACCGAGATCCAATAAGAATTTGCGAATAGCTTCTGGTCTTTGACATCAAAAAAGAAGGTTGTAATAACGAAATGGACATGTGAGAATTTGGTCCTAGCTAGTGGAACAAGAAAGACATTGATCTATATTCAATACGCAATCAAAGGATTTTCCCCCAACGAAGAATTCCCACTGCTTTGTTTTCGCTCCGCTCGTGCGCGGCACTCCTTGCTCGCGGAGCAGCATACCGAAAAAAGAAAATAGAAAGGTCCTTATACACTCAATTCCAATAGTGATCTTACTTGTTTGAAGGAACAAAGTCTTCATTCTTGTAAAATGAAATCGAGAAGATTGCGTTGAATATCGCGCTTTACTTGAGAGTTTACGGAGCTCTCCTCCTTCTTTAAGTCGGTTAAGAGCCGGGAAAACGATCGATGTTTTGAGCTCAAGCTACATGGATCAAAGGTATAGGCGTGCCGTTGGATAGCCACATAATTGTCCAAGTTGCGGAAATCGAAATCCGAGCGGGAAAAATTCCTTTTTTTGATGCCGACCTCGAGTATAGGGTAGACTATGCTGTCGATGAGCTTTTCAATGATATAGCCATCTAAGTTATCCGCTAAGAACTGTTCAAAGAACTCCCCCTTTTTTTCATAGGCAGCCTCAAAAAAACTGCACAGGACTTGGTGGATGGCTTGGCAGAAGAAGTAGTTTGCCAAGTTTGCGAACCCCTAAAACAACTGACGCAGAATTTGAAGGAACGAGAAGCCAGCAAGAAGAGGTAGTTGATTACGAACCTTCTTCTAATGAGGCTGCAGCTGAGCCAGAAAGCGCTCCATCAATTCCAACAGAAACATGTCTAACATGCCCCCTCAAGCTGAACGTGGGGTTCCAATGTGAAGCTTGCCACGCAAAACAAAAAGGCAAAGCGAGATGTTGACAGAGATTTGGTGAAGACATCTGCTACCTGGTGCTCAGTAGGAATGTAGCGCACTTTGAGTGAACCCCGAGCGACTTTCTACATTGGAAGCACATCGGGAATCGTTTAGTTGAGTGCTTCGAAACGCGCATGTGCCTGAACAAACTTCCCCCGAAACAATGAGTCAAATGATACCTGGCGCCAAAAATCATCACATTTTCGGATGACGAACTATCCGTCGAAGGGCTAGATCATGGCCGACCTCTCCCCTGTTTGATGCAAGAAATAGTTGGCTGTAAGTCATCCAAACCAATTTCTGGCAGAGTGGCAGAATCTTCTTCATCTCCTTCGAATACTGTCCAGTTTTTGCCATTATCCATGGCTGAAGAAGGCTGGAAACTGGCACTTACACTTTTTTCTAAAACTATATGGCTGGCAATTCTCACTGCAACTGGATGGCTAGAAGAAGGGGGATTAAGTAAGACTTTTTTGAGGCGAAACTAGCAGCTGTAATTAGATCTCATACTAGATCAAACTCGAACTCTTTCGAGGAAGGAAATAACTGTAACCTGATGGTGTTATTGGAAGGGCTTTCAATAGCGAGCAGGGATGAAAGAACGAGAATTGAATGGCAAGAGAGTCTCTCTAGGCTGGCTGGAGATAAACGAACTTGAGAAATCTCCGAGCTTAAGAGCTTATTGGCTTGTCCTAGAACTGGCTATCCAAGACAACAACTGCAACTTTCGCGCCAACTGGATTACTTGAAACTCCTTCTACAATGGCTTACGAGGCTTACCCTATGATTTCAACTGGATATGACTTCAATCGAAGGGACCTTATTCATTCGCCTTCTACTAATCGCTCCTATCCGAATCTCTTTTACCCTGCTCGCTTTTTGGCTGACTTTTAAGAAATTAAGCAAGAAATAGCACTTCCTGTATTGGGAACTCACGATTTTTGAACAGTAGACTACGGAAGGTATGATATTACTCCTACTTCGAAAAGTTAAGCTCGATGGCTAGAGGTTAACCTGGCTGGCAGAGAACTTCCCTTGGCTTGACTTATCTAGTTTACTTTTTCTTGTTGAACTAGCTTAGTAGGCCCTTACCTTTTACAGGTAGTACTGCTAGCCCTTAACTCACTCCCAGACCTGAGAGCTCACCCGCTTCCTTACTCACTGGCACTGAAATCTTATCCCTTTCTTACCTTGCTGTTCTAGAAATTGAAGAGGCAGCTACTGGTTTGATAAGGAAACTTATACTATAACATATCTATATTTATTCTGTTTTGATTCCCCTTATAGAGCCTTCTTGGTTGGAAGGAAGGTCCTTCTACGCCCGTCAGAAACGACAATGTATGTGGCACGAAACCCAGAAACACGACGGCAAGGGAATGCCGCTACACTAACAGGAGGTAGCCAGGACTCGCAGACGAATCTCTTAAGCTATAAGCTCTGAAAGTGCAACATCTAGAGTGGGCAGAGGAGATTTGTGCGGGAGCTGGCCTTTGATGGACTCTAGGCGAAGGTGCATGAGGAACTGCAGGTTTTTTAGATAAAAGCTTTTGGGATAGTATGTGGCGGTGAGTCGGTCTCGGCTGCCTCGTTCCTCTATCGACTTCTGCTCACGATGCCAGATCACCACTTGAATGATTGGCACGCACCAGGAAGTCCTCCATTGAATTATTATTCCATCGGCGCAATGAAAGCAATACAGTCCCATTTACTAGGGTCGGCGTAAATACTGGCAGCATTCTTTGTGTCCTAGATCGTCGGTGGAATACCTTCGACGATGCTCGCAAGAGTACAGCCATCTCTGGCAAACGGAGCCGTCTCTTTTGTTGCTTATCCTAATTTCGCTGTGTCCATCATTGATCCTTACATCAGCGAGATTTTGCAACTTAACGTCCGAACGTCAGGGCTTTGAGATTCCCTGTGATGGTGAGCCATTATCTTAGTTAAACAAACCCTGGAGCTCTTCCTTTCTGTATTGCTTGTCTTTCTTCTCCTCCACTTAACTCCGCTATCAGACTAGGGCTATTCTTCGCATCTCGAAAGAGGTTCCCTTAGCAAGTCCAACGAGCTTAGGCTTAGATCCCGTGTTCAGGAAAACCTTCTATGGGTGCCTGAGTTCATAGCAGTTCTTTCTCTGATCCTAATCGTATCGTACGTACAGCTTTCTTTGTCTTGAGGGTGAGGAACGTCTTTCTTTTCGATTTTGGATTCAAATTGATGTGTCAGGGGCGCTGTAAAACCCTTTTCTTATTCTTTTAGTTCTTGTAGCTGCTTTACCTGTGTGGGACCATCGCCTAGTGTCTTATGGTTGATTGGTCTGACGGTTGGGAGTACGAGTATAAGGTCTGTCCCCATGCGCCTATCATCTTAGTCAGCGGCAGTGCCTTTCCTCACGTTCTTTGTTAGAGTTCCCCGGTTCGCTCCTGCCCACGGAGCAAGGAATGAGTTTTGTGTTCGAATCAGAGTCAGGTAAGGGCATCGGATCGAGTTTCTCTTCTTGCCGGCCTAGCGCCATTGGCTTTTGCTTGACTTCTTGTAATTGTAAGAGCTGACCCAGCAACAAGTCATTTTGTTCCTTCCTTTCTTAGTGAAGTGACTGACCTTTCTTTGAGGATCGGAACGGAAATCCTTCCGTAAACATTCAAAGTCTTCGATTCGGCTCTTTCCTTGTTGACTTTTTCTAACTCCTCACCCGCACCTGATAGTGTTCGAAATGTTGTAAGTCAGCAGTCCCGAAGCGGCAAAGGCCTATTTTCTTATTGCTTGAAATTTGAAACTCCTCCCTTGAAAGCTCCAGGTGCTGCGACTATCACCGGTAAGTTGCGTCGGATCAACATCGGGATTAGAATCCACTGCAAAAAAAAGCAACTAAGTCAACGCCTATTTGCTCTGGATTTACTGGCCCGGACGCTTGAATCTATTCCACCGCAAACAACCTAATATACTACTGCAGGATCTTTCGCTGCTTCTGTTGTTATTGCTCTCGCCTGTCACTACGCCACCTCAGCAGCTGGGACTGGAACTGCTTCCGCATCTGGCACTCCCCAACCTTTTCTATCTATCCTTAGAAGTAGGGCGAGTGTCTAAAGACCAGGTTATCTCTCTGAATCATGTTATTCTTTGTTCTTGTGATTTCGTAAAGCTTTAAGCTAGAAAATCCAGGGGTTTTAGCAAAAAACCCTCCCCTCGCTCTTCTTATCAGCCCGCGGCCTTTAGGAACATAACTGCATCCGCCTGGGCTAATGGGCTAACCAAACCTCAGGACAACTACCATACTAGTCGGCTAACCGAATCGTTAAGCGACCATAGGTTCCCGAATATCTGACGAAGCGATTTCGAATACTACTTACGAAATTTCGTAATAGGATAGCCTCAAGACTGTGGAATTCTTAAACCTTTCTTTGCATATTCCCGCCGTCTTACAGCTTATTAGAGTCCTCAAGTCAGCAACCTTTTTTGCAAAATGGCCGCTCCTCTAAGAGCTGTCCTACTAGCAACTGGCGGGTGGTACCCAGGTTTTGATTTCCCTACTTTATAATATATAGGCAGACGCGAAGCGAAGGAAGAGGAAAAGGGCAGGCATAAGCAGGAGATGCCACCACTGACTTCCTATATTAGATATGAAATAGGATAGCGGACCCTTTGTACAATAAGAAAGAACTGCGAATCTTGGTCGAAAGATGGGAAGCTACTCCGATAGCTTCCTACTCGCAGCTAGGAGAGTAATGATAACTACAAGCTAAGGAGCTCAGAGGAAATAGGCAGCAGGTTTGAGTCCTCTATTGTTGAAAGAATGAAAGAATGGGAGGTTAAGCTTTTCCCCCTTGAGTAATGGGGGGAAGCAGGCTATTCGAATACAATATTGATATTTCTCTTTTTCGGCCGTTACCCCTTCTATTTACCTCTGGCCTCGGAGAAAGAGCCATTGACGGACCGAATACGGACCTTTATGTGCCGTCACATTTATTTCGTGCACTAACTAAGCCGCTACTCCTACCTTGGGACCAGTATCCAGGGAAGGCAAGGTTTATCTTACTCCCAGACAGGAGAGGGAAGAAGCCTTCCTTTTTGCCTTTGCTTGGCCCAGACCTTCAATCAACTTGAAGGACTTCGTAAACCCCTCTTCTTTCATTCATTTCTTTCTCATATCCGGTGAATTAAGACTATTTTAGCGGATCAGACTATAAAATTCATCTGCACCGGCATCAAATCGTCTGATTGTAGCGTGATTGAACTCTCACAAGCCTGAAATAAGTCAGGCCTCGACCACCTCTTTTAGTGGTTACATAACCAAGGTGAATCAAGTCAGGTTATGAGGCAAATTCCACTAAGAGTTGAGTCCAAAGGTAGCCCCCCCCCGTTGTCAAAGTTGAAAGACTCGTCGCCTTGAATCGGGAGTCGGCGTCGAACGAAGGAAGGTCACATTCCGGTGTCAGAGGTTCAAAAGTCGTCTGCTTCATCATTCCACCTGTCTCCAACCTGAGGCCAGACCTAAGTCGAGAGTCGTGCTTTCTTGGAACGGGAATTCCGAGCCACCTATCCTAGTCAATAAAAGATTCTTTCATCGAAAAGCTAACTGCTAACAGAATTGGTTGCTTTCTTAGAAGGAGACCCGGACCGAAGGATCTGATTTAGCTGGTTTCCGCATAATAATCATCGGGATTGATTGCAAGTCTGGGATCTCCCATAAAGTTTGATTATCTGTACCGCGGCTTCGAATCCTGTCTTTCGCGCTGGGGCTAAGGTTGTCCATTCGATTGAGCTTTCTCCCTTTCTATTAGTTCGTGTGTTGAACGGTCTTCGAGTACCCCATAATAGGGGAGTAGTCGCAATAGATAGATGGATCAAGTAGGTGTATTGGCTTGGTATGAACGCCTTTCTTTGGGGGGCAATCATAGTCATAAGGAGTATCCGAACGAATGTTGAAGAAGGTTGAGTGGGATTTTCCTTCCCTCTTTCCTTTTTTGCTTGTTTTGTTCGGGGGCAGAGCTCGTACCTTCGTTCCAGCTAGAGTATAATCTGTCTGTCCTCCGGCAGCGAGTGGAGTAGATGAACGTAGCTAGTATAGTCTATTAGATGATATGAAAGTCTTATAGATTTGACTCGGGGGGAAACTAGTATAGTGGGGGCTCTTCTCTTAGGGTTTCGAGTTAGAACCTCTAGTCTCGGTCTCGCCACAACACAGTGGTATAATCTAATCTGTCTATACCTCACTCGGTTCAGGAAGTATCTCCCACTGCCTTCCTTCAGATTCAAAGCGGCACTCAACTAAGGGACTTCGGGCCAGAAGAAAGTAATGTTTACTGACGGGACGAGACGAAAGAGATCTTTGGCTTTCGAGTATTCACCTCCTTCCCTTGTCAGGCCTTTTCGTCGAGAGAGTTCGGTCTTATTCGAGTTCCTGCTGTAAGCCTAACCTAATAAGGTTCTTTATTCCTCTTCATTTTCCCTCAAATCTCGTGATCCTAACCCCCCGGGAATCCATTTCCAGTCATTCTTCATTAGATCAAAAGCCTGTTCAGGAAGACCATCTAATTCTCCGGTCCTCGCATTAGTTGGGTTCAGTTCCAACTATACCATCTTCACTATCTTAATTCATCCATCCTCCCCGGTTCAGAAACTCCTCTCAACCCAATTCGATTCTTTTTCGACCCAACCCCAGAGAGGAGGGGCTATATGGGACATCTATCTACGGGGGCCTGCACTTTATTATAGGGAAAGGGGGGAAGGACGAACTTCATTCGGTAGCAGCGGAGTATCGAGTCATTGGTAACACCGCCTCATTTCGGAGCCGGATCGAAACCCGACTCACTTAAATGTCCTAGCGAGGGGTATCGATAAGGGTTGGATGCGAACCCCTCCTATGAGAAAGAAAGGAGCCTAGCAGCCTTTTTTTCTGTCTATTTCTGATCGAACTCCCTTCCTGTCATCGTATCTTGTGTCAGAATCGCTTTCAGGCTTCTTATCGCCTTCCCATCAGTGGCAGTCTCCCGTCCCTACCGAAAGTAACTGATCAACCTACTGTTGGAGAGCATCTCTTTTTCCATTATTGGTATCTTTCTATCTCGGAGTGGACTAAGGCATCAATATGAATTCCAAGCCCTATCGCTTGGGAATAAATGCTTCCCTAGCTGCTTGCCGGAGAAAAACGAAGCCTTAAAAATTGGAAATTCATCCCTCCAAGCTTAAACCTATTCATCTATCCTATCTCTCGCTTTACTCTTAAAAGGTTATCGTTCCCATGAATCTTGATCTGCCTCCTGGCATTGATAGCAATTGATCGAATTCCTACTCTGGTTTGAGAAGCTTTTCAGTTTTCCTTATCTTTCGTGCGAACTGCCATGAAAAGAATTCGAAATACGTATATCTGGTACTAAAGAAACCGCCTTCGCTGGCCAACCCCTATGTCTTGGTACTCTCCCATTCATAAGAGAGTGGTAGTTGTCACCGGAAGCAGGTGAAAGCAGTGAGTTGAGTAAGTCTTGTCAACAATGCTTCGCACAACTAAATACTAACACACTGTTCACTTCTGTACTTCTCCACCGCCAAAACACAATGACTTATGCAATTCATACAGGCACGCATGAAACATGAGCGAAAAACGATGAATTTGCCTTAAAAGCTTGCGGGCCCCGACGGGCGTTCCTAGGCCCAGTCAACCACTTATGATGACTTCACCCTTACAAACCAGTGCTGGAGCCTCTCCTGCCGATGTCACCTTCAGGTACTTTCACCAGTACTTGAGCCAGCACCTGAACCGAGACCTAAAGCTGAACCGCTGCTCTCACTCAATTCTAATCTCGAAATCTTTACCCGATCTGGAAATGCTTATCTTATATGCCACCATAGGTCTTAGTTTCGTTTCCTATATGAGCTTCCGTCGACTACACTGAACTCCTCGCGTAAGGGGCCACCCACCCATTCCCCTTAGCCCTCTCACTCCCTAAGCTAAGGAATGAAAGGCCACATCTACCTCTAAAAACTAGAATACGAATAAGATCAAAAAGGCCATCATTAGGGCAAAGAGGGCGATTGCTTCCGTTAGAGCAAATCCTAAAATGGCATAACCAAATAATTGTTTAGCCAATGATGGATTTCGTGCGACGGAATGAATCAAAGAACTGAAAACGTTTCCAATACCGACAGCTGCTCCCGCTAAGGCAATTGTAGCTGCTCCCGCACCTATTAATTTAGCACCTTCTAACATTCTCTTTTTTCTTTCTTTTTTACGCTTTTCTTTTACCTCGTCGATTCGAGGTTCATTTTCTTCCTCCTCCTTCCTTCTTTTTCTTCCAATTCGAAGAAATCCAAAAAAACTCTTGATAAATAAATCTCGTCAAGCTCACTTCGCGGTGAACCAGACCGAGCAGGTGAACGAAGAAGGTGAGTATCTCCTTATGAAACAATCCCTGGAAAGCCTTGACCCTCCCTTGTTCTACCCTTCGAACTCGGAGATTGAAAGGTGATTGAATAGGAAGATAACTCTATGCAGCGACAGAGGCGACGATCCCTATTGATAGATACCCGAGAGACCACGTCCTTTCCTTATCCTTAAGGCATGCCCTCTTACTGCTCACGAAGAAGCCCAAGACTGGGAAGCTCTAAACTCGTTAACAGAATCTGTAGCGGGCAAAGGAGTCAGATCGACCTTTCTTATTTCCCACGCCCGAGTGAGTGGTTATGCTTTCATCTGTCTCATTTGAGGATGCCTTTGTTCTACCTCTTGACTTGGTTGCAGATTGACATTGACAAGAGAAGAAGACCTTTCAAGCAAGTTCCTTAATCGGAAAGTCACATTACATTAGGATTGCCTGGGATACAGAGGTGCTTTTAGGACGTGAAGTCACGATCCTTCTCCTGTTGGGCTTTTTTTTTTAAGACAATCGCTCTTGCTTCCCCGGTGCTCTAGCTTTGACGGATGCCCACTCATCCGGACAAGCCTTTCTATTTAGCCGTGCTTAGCTACACGGCTTAGCCGACCGTCACTCATACAGGCTTACCAACACTCTGAGCTCGAGGAGCTCTTCGAACACCCGCCTGAGGAGGCGTCGGGGTAATTACATTTCCTTTAGATATTCGTGCTAAGGTCCAAAGTCAGAGGTTTTTGCCGCTTCCAATAGGATGCATACCGGGCTTACAAATCCAGGGCAGACTCGAATAGAAAGCACATACATATGAAAAAATGTTTGTTTCCAGAGCACCTACTAAACATACATATCGGCACACAAACTATATGTCACGAGCAGGTTGTTATTGACAAATAGAACTGCTGCTGGCACTTTCCTTTTATTCTGACCGAGTGGATTTTGTAAAGCATATTGCTAGTCTTCCTTCTAAGACAGGATCAAACTCGTCTTTTGAGCATGATCACGCCCTGCAGTGGTAGAACCTAGTGAACCAGGCGTACGACTTCTGAACCCGAAGCTCTTTTCTTTCTTCTCTTATGATATTTCTTTTCACGAACGGTACTTTGATGCCACTGCTGATAGAAGGGAATGCATGATTTTCGACCATAGGGAGAAGAGTCTGACCCAGAAAGCCATCTTGTAGAGAAAGTCGATTTGGGCAACCAGGGACCAGACCACTAGCCTAGATAATCAAAGAGGCACGGGCTGCTATCTTCTTCTTATTATTATACGATAACGAGATTGGAAAATAGGGATTGGCCCCAAGCCGAATCCAAGTAAAGTACCGGTGCTTGCTATCAGTAGAAGTCTCAGCCTCCTGCTCAACACGAGGAGCTTTAACCCTCTGACTCCAAAGAGCCTAAGTCGGCGGTTCACTTACACAATTTTTATTTTAATTTAAGTAAAATAAAGACAAAACAAAAAAACACTTTCTTTAATGGCAAAGCTCGGGTTCCCGACGAGCGGGGCGTGACCCTTCTAAATAAGAAATTCGGGGTTCTATTCTAAGACGCTCAGGGGTCAGGAAAAAAGTCCTACTTCGGGTATGATCCACACGGAGATGCATATACTTATGCCAGAGCGCCTGTGTATGTAACTAGAGTATAAGTTTAGTTAGGTCTTGGATAACCGGTTTGGGGCTTTCTTCAAATGATCACTGGGCTCCTCTCGGCGGATGATTCAATAGCGGATTCACCCCCATTGGGCACAGTTAGTAAGCCATGTCACGGACCCAAGTACGCCACAAAGTCATTGAAGGGCCATTATTGAGTCAAGCAACCGAAACCGAGCAAAGAAGTCACATCTGAGCTAATTATAACTAACTCATCCGCTTATACCAAGCAAGACCCTTTTGCAGTTTACTCGCCAGTGTCATCACTCACTGGACGAGCCTTTCTATTTGTACCAGTTGAGTACGTCTGCCCAAGACCCAGACAAAAAGCTTTGTACCTTACCACGGAAACTCCGCTATCAATGTCGTCTGGCCCAGTTGCCCCAACTGGACTTAACCATTTGACTTCTGACAATAAGAGGAAGAGAAGCCCTCTTGAGTAAGGGCTCTTGAGTTAGAGTTCGAACTCACCTTCTTTCTTCTATTTCATAGCCTCTTCCGTATTCTCAATCGGAATAGCCAGGCCTTATTAAGATTAAGGAACCGAATCCGAAAGAGACGCAGCAGCAAGAGGTCCTGAATCAAATAGAGCAAGCAAGTCCGTATTCTGTTCGGCTTACGGCTTCATTCCCAGAGTAAGGAGAAAGAAGACAGCGCCGGGGAATAGCTCCGAGAGGGACTTCTCTGAGTAAAGAGATAAGTAAGGGGAAGAGTCATTCCAATTGAGTAGGTGAACCAAGAGTCTCTTTCGAGCGAGATCCTTTACCACGCCTAACTAAATGAAAGAAAGTAAGAGAGAGAGTGGCCGCCGCTGATATGAAGCCCAAAAATTCTTTACTTGGACTCCGTGCACCTCTTATTATATAACAAAGAAGAAAGCCAATCCAGATATGAGTTTAGAGCATAGGAAGTCGTGCATTCCGAAACAAGCGAAGTCGAGACTTCCCTGTCTTATCTCACTTAGATCTCTGTCTCTGCTTACTCGAGCTAGTACCTACTTTCCATAGTTATTGGTCGAGTAATCTGCCTTCCTATCGGTTGTTGAGTTAGCATCCGCTTTCTCTTTCTCCTCTGTTCCGCAGCTGTGAAATTGTCTCCCTGTGCCCTTGAAAGCACTAGAGGAAAGGAGAAGCTATGAGGTGCTCCACGGGACTGCTTGATGAAGTCTTCGTCCTACATCCCTTTCAAGAGGGTCAAGCTATGGCCATGCTAGCCCCACAAGTCCCTGTTCCGATCATGCCACTGCTCGAAGCGGAAGAGCTAAATGGAAAAGCGGCTTCGGAGCGCAAGGTTCTCTTTCACCGCTAAGGGCACTTGACAGCAGGCATCGGAAACACAAGCTCAGTAGCATTTTAGCAACTATACAGGCTATAAACAAGTCTATAAGCCCTTTTCATAGCAGGCCTCATCAGCCCGACGAGAAGGATAGAGATACCCCGAGATTCTAACGAATCGTCGGGAATCAGAATCCATTACACCAGCTGCAGCAACCGTTGAAAGATCAGCCTTTGGAGTGACTCCCGAGGCGCGGGAAGCAGTTTCGGATGTAGCAACCTTTGGTACAGCGTGAACGGTCAGGGAAGAGAAATTCCTTTTCATCCTAGTTGTACTTCCTCGTTGTAGAAGGCATAACCACTAGAGCTCGGGAGCTGGGATAGGAGCTGCATGGGCCCTACGTGACATTTTCTTTATTGACGTTACAACATGACTATTCAGTTCAGGTGTGGTATCTGAGTCCCTTAGCTATACCTCTCTTCTTGTGCAACTGAAGGCTCTATTTTATGATAATAGATGGGCTTGGCCGGCATTGAAGCTTGAATAATTTTAAAACTTCAAGGTCTCTAACAGTAACAGAGTTCACCATTGTGCCTTTTTATATTATAGGATTCCGGCTTCCGACACCCACTTCATGATCCTAATCTTGCACCTTGTAGCACTCGGCTTGAAATTCTCAAACCGTACCGAGTTCCTCTCCAACCAGATTGCCCATAAAATGTTGATAAAGCCAGCATTCCAGAGATCTTTTAGCAGAGAAGAAAGTCGCCTAAATTTCATTACCTTACAGTCGAGTGGCTTAAAAGCTCCTCCATGGTTTCAGTCCCCCCCGAAGTGGGACTCTCATGCAGTAAGACAATTCCCCCATTTAGCCCTCAGTTTTGTCAGCATCCTCAGACCCTCCCTCAAAGACGGATTCTAAGGTTTCTCCCAGGTTAGATAACTTTCCCCGCTGTCCTTCTTTCAGCCGGTCCAAACTTCCTTCTCTTCTGTATAAATAGGTAATCGGATCGGCAACAGGCTTTATGTGGGTTCAATACCGATGAAAGAGGGATCTTTAAGAACTTTGTATAGCGAATCAAGAAGAATGAGCTATCTTTGATACGGACCTCCACCAATGAAAAAGAAAGAATAGGCTGATCTAGAGGGGCAGGCGAAAACTCTGCTGCTCCCCCCAAAGGTTCATCATGCAGAAAGATACAACAAGAAAGCAGGAGGGTCCGAAGGAGATCGAGTAAGGGAATCGGAAGCAAGCGACCAGAAAGGGCAGAATACTAGACTCGCCCTTGAACGAAACGCATGGGCGTAAGAAGGAGATCGGTACTCTTTTTCCCCAGACAGATCAGTTGATGGATAGAGGTTCATCTTACGTCGAATATGCCACTCCGGAGTCTCCTTGAACAGGAATCATTACCTTCGATAACATCGACTCATATTGCAACTCATCTCTTCACCGGGAGCGCCGCCCACTCTAGCAAAAACTATACGCATCGAATGAAGGTGACTGGCCCGATCCGAAGAGAGAAGAGAAAGTCATCACTTCTTTGTGCTAGTCTTTCTAATTTCGCAGCTCTTTCTTTTTCGGGGCCTATCCCGGATGAGAAAGATACAAAGCCTGTTGACTCTGATGCTTGCTTGATGGGAGAAATAGGTTGGGATCCTGCCTTGCCTACCTGAGTCCAATCCCTTCTTTGATGGTCGGAGGTCAGCCCCATGGGATAGGATATTTGCCCTCATTGGTCCTTCCTCTCCTTGACTTGTATTAGTAGGGCGTTCTTCATCTAAAGGCTCTTCATATCATGAACTTGCCCAAGTCAAACTCTTCTTGTTGCGAGAGAAGGTTCTGGTAAGCTCGTCAGGTGCTGGCGAGTGACGATTGCCACTCCTACCGTTGCTAAAGCTTTCTCTTTAAGGCTTTTCACTCCGATTATCGTTATTCAAGCGGTATCACAGAGAATCTTTCCTTTCTTTCGTCCTTCTGGCAAGGGTTTGAATGAAGAGGGGCTTGGTAGCTAGGAAAGTAAAGTCAGGGAGGAAGGCGCTTTACTATTTGTATTTGGCAAGTAGCGGGCTTTCTTGTAGCTTTGGGGATTTTTTAATGCGGATTAAAAAAGCTCAAGTGCAAGCTGAGTAAACTTGTTCAGCTTTACTGCAAGTCTAAAGAAAGGGAGGGTCTGAAAGAGTCGCTATTAGCTCGCTTAAATCTCTCCACTCGCATAGTAAACTGCGCTCGCCCTAGTCAAATCCAGATCTTCTTTATTTAGATTCGAGCGGAAGTCAGAACGAATACCGAGACTCCTTTCTTTTACGCTGTTATGAAAGCGGATCGGTAAGGAAAGAGCAGGCGGTAAGTAAGGCAATTCCTTCCGGTAGTGGATGCTGGTGAATCAGAGTGAAATCTATCTTTTCGGAAGCGAAGTCATAACTTATACCGTTCGAAAGGCGCTCCAGCCCTTATGATTATGAATAGATAGAACCGTTCTTTCTTTGCGGTTACGGTAAGCAAGTGTCTATTAGTACACAACACTCGTTTATAAAAGACGAATAACTGACTTTACTGACGAGCGTGAGAGCGATGCGCTTTGTCTTTTGGTTTTTAACTTATAAGAGCCTTTAAGTCGGAACTCAAAGCTAGTGCGTTAAGCAAGCTTGTTTGTTGTAAGGCTATCGAATTCCCTCTTGAAGTTTTGCTCTTCTAAAGATAGATAGTTTAGGGAAAGCAAGTGCTGTGATGAGATCTGTCTTTCAGACACCATTACCTTGTTGCTCGCATCGTGAGCGATGTAGATTCTTCCTCTCCAGAGCCCCGACCAGTCTTGACTGAAAAGCTTTCAGACCCCTGTGCGAACAAGTTATACTAGCAACTTGCTGTGTCATGTCCGTTTTCGTTACACATATGATATGGTACCTCTTTATCCTGAGATCTCTTTTGCTACTGGTGCAATCACCTCTCATGAGGTTGAAGCTGAGGCAAAATCTGTCCCACTAACCTGGCCAATCTCTTGGGTGAAATGTCTGGGGTGACATGTGCATTCCGAAATTTTTCCATCACTTATTCTCACTCTGAAGTTAAAAGAAGACCTAAGATCAAAATTTTGGCAGGGGCTTTGCTAAACTGTTCAGCCGCATTCTATTCCGACCTCTGGATTTCCTTGAGAAAAGCATCCGTATTTTCCTTCCCTTTTCCTTTCTCTTTGTCTTTTTCTTTATTTCCATATGTTTTTAGGTTGTCTGGCTTAAAACATTTGCCAGAGCGAGTCATGTTCCCAATCTCATCACAATCTTCCCTTTCTCTCTTCTCTGTATCTTTTCACCCAAGAGACTTTATCAAGATTGTAGACGGGGGAGGTGGTTGGTAAGGGGTAATAGTGGTCTCTAAACCCGGTCGTCCGGCACCAGTGGCGGGTTCGCGGATCTGAGATCCGATTCTCGAACTCCAGCAAGCGGTTATATTCCGCCTGCGAGGGCGCTTGAGCAAGTGCCTCCTTGATCTCTCTCCAGTAGTCCCCCTTGGTTTATCAAGGAGAAACGAGCTATGTTCGTTTTCGAGCCCGATAACCCTATTTTTGAGAGATTTCCAGGCTGAGGTTGGGGTTCACGTTTGGTGCTTGGTGGTAATTCCCCGCGTGCTCCCCGGGTTGGGGTTCACGTTTGGTGCTTGGTGGTAAGGCCCCGGGTGCTCCCCCTCCCCGGTTGGGTGACTCGTGGCTTGGTGGGATGGCCCCGCTTCCTCTTGCTGGGAAGGCCCCTGTTCCTCTTGCTGGGCTGGCCCCGGTTGATCCATGACCCCGGTTTGGTTTGGTTGACTAGTGGCTTCCTGGTTGTAGTACCTTCCAATCCACGAGCTACTCCACGTGGATGAGATTGATTGTTCGGCGGCGGAATCTCCTTCGTTCCCAGATGAGAAGTTTAGATATTGACTCCAATTCCCTGAGCTGGATGCGCAGGAAGCTCCGGATGGTGTCATCATGCGCGATAGAGCGGGTGATTCAACCAGAGACAAGATTCTAGCCAAAAATAGACCTACTTCCCTCTGTAAGAAGGAGAAGAGTCCTTCTAGCAAAATAGAGATCAGATTTAAACAACCAGGTACAGCATCGCATTTGACACCTAAGGAAGGGACAGCCCAACTATGAAGTACATCAGCAGATGTTACAAGAAGACGTAGATGACTATTTGCTGGCACAACCAATCTATTGTCAACTTCTAATAAACGTAATTGACCCAATTCTAAATCAGAATCTTGAATCATATAACTGTGAAAATAAGAATCTTGATTCATATAACTGTGAAATGCGTATAAGAGAGCTAATGCTGGTATAGCAATGTATTTCAACCAACGACTGTTGATTTGAAAGGCCTGACACTGCAGCTTGTTCATTACACTACAGAGTTTCTTGTAATCATGCGCTTGGGAAATATCAATATAAAAATTATTGATGTCACAGCTACTTAATAGGCGGTAACGATCATATATTTCACCTGTTGGCCCACTTAAGTAACCCCTCTTAGATCAGACATGTTTCTAGGTGTTTCGCTTTCACTACTCCAATCTAGAGGTTTGCATACCATAGGAAGGTTCAGCTTGATCGGTAGTAATGAGAGATCAAAGTTGCAGATAGCGTAGGGAAGATAATAAGCTGCTTTTTTCCCACGAGAAGGAGTAGTACCCTTCTGATCTAACGTGAAAGTTATCAATCCTCTTTCTTCCATGAATTGAACAAGGGCTGTCCCAAAGGGATAGAGCGTTATCAATTTCGATTTCTTTTCCTCTCCTTATCCTTTTGTTTTAAATCATCATTTGCTTTCAATTTCGATTTCTTTTTCCTCTCCTTCTCCTTTTGTTTAAAATCATCATTCGCAATAGATAAGGGTATTTTACACCTGCTACATTGAAATAATAAAGCTTGTTTACGGATACTAGACTCGAGTTGTTCAACCAAAGAAGCAACACGAATTATTGAATCACATTTGTTATAAAACACACTTAGGACATGAACTATTATTGCTTCAATCGTATATTGACCTAACTCTGATAGCAATTCAATATCTGCCTTATCTGCCAAATTACACTTGAGATAATCCTTTGCACTTTCCTCTGTATTACGTATCAATATATTGATTATGTTGGGAGCAGTCTTAAAGATAGATTCCTCATCGAATAACATAGTCTGATCCTCAATATCCATTTGTATCTTACGTAATTCTTTTTCACTTAATGAAGACATATACTTACCTTGCTTTAAAATTTCAAATACTTGTTGCTTTGGATCTACCAAATGATAAGAATGCCTCTGAGAAAAATCATAAACGACTTTGCCTCGGTTTACCCTCCCCTTCACCCCCACCGGATTGCCAAGCATTTGGTACTGAGTTTCCTCCTCCCTTTTAGTAACAAAATGAACCAGAAGTAGGACCAAACTGAGAGTTAGCAGCATAAAGAATGGGGCCCATCAGCCCTCATGTATCCTTGTAAACAAACCGATGCGCCTTGAGCCTAGTCGTTATTCTTGCCTTCGCCAGCTTCATCTGCAGAGCGAACTCCGGAAGTGACTGCTTTCACTCGGTGATCTGACTCTCTTTGTTCTGTGAGATAATGGATCCCCCTTTCCCTCTTGTATCTGATCCGTAGTGATGAAGGGGTCGGTTCATACTCTTTCACCGGCTCCTTGGTTTTTTCCATCACTGGATGGAATGATAGACTAGCAAGATAAAGGAAAGCGCTCTTCTTCTTGAGATTTCGAAGAGTAAGCTCACGAGACCAGGAATATATGGAACGAGATGTTGCTGTGGAAGGGGACTTGGCTAGCTCTACCAGGTGGGAGAGTCAAGCGGGAAGCAGCTCGACCCGGAGTCGGATGTAAGAGTCAGCTAGTAGTTGCCAGCGAATGGGCCATAAGGGAATGCGCCTCTGTACCAACCTATGATGCGGGAGAGGAGATCGGCTATAAAAGTAGTAGGCGAAGGTCTTAGTTCCTTAAGTTAGTTGTAAACCGCTGGCCCTACGGATAATAAGTGGAGGGACTTTACTGGACTCGACTCGACCAAGCGGTACTGACTGATAAAAGCACACTTAAACTGCTGCAGGAAGGACTGAGCGGACTATCGACGGCATTTGTAAACTCGCATTTAGAACACCTCGGCGAGGAGACTATTTCGTTGGAGGACGGAAAAAGCCAAATCGAGATGAATGGAAGATGCCTATTGCGGGTCTGGTCCCTGCTTCCTCACATTGATCGATTACATGGTGTTAAGCAATTGATATCGACCTTTACTCATGCAATTGAATGCTCCAAGCGATCAGTCCATTACTTCCTTTGTTGGCTCCTACTCTACCAGACGGTGACCGGCTCAATAGAGCACCTTTGGGCGCTGGCTTTTCGAAACCAAGTTAGGGAATCAGCTTGAGAAAGCAAAAAAGTTTCATCTCTTACGATAAACACTGAATTGGATTAGCCCCTGCAGGAATTGAACCTACAAACAAGGCTTTTTCCTTGTGTTACCTAACTAAAGAGCTCCCAAGGCCACCTGATTCGGAGTAGAACACTCCTATTTACACTTCGATTCCACCCGGCCCGAAACCAAAGAGGAGAAACTTGCACCGGTAATGCTACCACACAGGTTTTGAGGCGAGGAAGCGGCTTAAAGATCGATCGACCGCCATTCTTGTTGCGAAGGAAAGCCATTCCGAAAGCGGCTACAACCTTCACGCGGGACCTCAAAAAAACACAGCAACGAAGAGAATAAGGCAGGTCTTCCTTAAAAAAAGGACGCACGCTGGATGTTCAATTTCATAGAAACAGGGCGTCCATTTGTTCTTCTCAAGCAGGACGGACAACCCCTTGTGTGGGGCGAGTTTTCATTGGATGAAATCCTAGCCGTGCTAGTCCGAAGAGCGCTACTAAGGTAAGGACGAGCGCCCCTGCCGAGCAACTCATGGAGACGACTCCGCCTGACATCATCATACAAAAGCTCAAACGATGTGGGGATTGGTACGAAATCTATGACGATCCCATCTTACGGGGTCTAGCCGTACATTTCTATGAAAGCTTGTGAAAAAGCTCTACGGCGATCTCATGGTCCTTCGAGATACGCGGACGACGCTAGGAGAGCGCTTTGTTTCTTATATTTACTTATATAAGGAAATCGAGCTATCAAGAGGGTCGAATACCGGCAACGATTGGGAAATTCAAATTACGTATGGTAATAACAAATTGAATATTTTTAATTCCTCTAGTCGAGCTAGCGATAAACCTGACCGCTAGCGATAGTTAAAAACCTTCTTCTTTATACTTTGAATACGAAATTCGGATTGAGAATGAGTTGAAAGCTTAGAACGCTAATGGAATGCATGGAAAGAAAAATGAATCCTTTTCGGCGGGAAAGCAGTGAAGAAGGAAATCGACACTTAGCATAGATCACATTGCCCCTCACTAAAGGTGAAAGGTAGGGGCACGGATTACACACCTGCAACCAATTCCCTGCAAGACGGCTAAGACTGACCTCAAACAAAAAAGAAAGCGTCGGCAATGAATGGTCCTAGCCTTGCAAGACTCGCTTTGGACTACCTCACCCCAAGCACTCTGATGTATGCCTTCTTTTTTACTAGTCAACAGATTCTTTGAGCGATTTTTGACATAAGTAAGATACCACTAGATAGACTGGAAAGCATAGGGCCCTGGGCTGGACTTATATTAGATAGATTCGCCTACACGATTTCAATGTCAATGAAGTCAATTTCCCCTTACACTACTCAGACACTCCACTCCGCAATGGGAAGACAAAAGGAACCCCAAGCCGCATGCCCTCTTTCTCCGAACCAACTGACCGCTAAACAGACATAGGCACAGACGGAATTTCCTACGATAGGGAATAAGAGCGAAGACTTTTTGGCTGGCAAGGGAGTATGCACTTACTGATAGGATAGAGGCTGACTACGGAAGAAAGCGAATGGAAAGCTTGCAACGATCGAACACACAAAGAAGAAAGGATCGCGAATGGGCAGACACCCCAATCTCTCTCTCCTTACCTTTCTCCGATTATCAAAAAAGGTGCGAAGCGATAAAGAATTCCTTACTTGACTTGGGGTGAGGAGTTAGACATTTAACGAAAGAAGGAAATCGCCTTTATACGATACGACTTCTCCCACTTCTCTTATAAGGTAAGCTTAGTCATAAGGCAGATTCTTAGTTCTCCTTAGAAGAAAAAGACAGAACGAAAACCGCGCTAAGAAGAAAAGAGCAGTAGCAGCTGCAACAGGAGCTGAGTATACAACAGCCAATGGTTCACAGCCCCAGACAGAAAGTCAGTTTCCACTCACGACCAAAGCGCTGTCGCACCTCTACCATTTTCGGCGTAACGAGGTTTTAGTCCTTACGAGGTCTCTTTTGCACCTACCAATAGGCGCCTAAGTCTATGAGCTTCTGGGCTATGTCTCGCTTAAGCTATACAGTTATGAAAAGAGTCTTTTTGGTAGATCACGTGAGGGAAGACCTTCTATCCGAAGTCCACACCCTCTCTCTGACTATAGCCCTTTGCTACCAAGCGTGCTTTGAACCTTGCTGCTCGGAGATAACGATTAACATTTGATCGATGCGAAGCATCTGGGAAAAAAAAAGTATCTTTCCTGCAAGAAGTTGGAAAACTATCTATCGCTGTAGGATTCCTATTAAGGATCAAGAATCGTACATAGAGATGAGAAATAGCGTTAACTTCCAGAGGCTCCTCGTGACCGATGGCCAGATTCAATGTCGGTTGATGCCTTTTTTAATTGACTCCTACCTAAATGCCCAGCAAAGTCCGTACCCACGCGAAAGGAAAGGGAGATGCAATCCGAACCTAAGGAAAGATCCGATCCCAAGTGCCGTTCTCTTTCTTTTTGAGGGAAAGAAGCCGCTGCTTTTAGCTGACCCGGCTCCAGGCCAAGGCAATAACGACCAGGCGCAAGGGGAAAGGCCCTCTGATCTTTACGGAACTGCATCTCTAACTGTTTGTGCTGCTTCAATAGATACATCTGAGAGCTGGGTTGGGTCTGCTGCCGGGGGAAAGATCAACCTCGAATCCTGCCTTTGAACGCTATTTGTTCTCGAATCGGAAGGGGCAACCATGCACTGGAGGTCAGAATCACGCTTACGAACGTCGAGATTTCGCTACTTATGGCTACTGCTTCTGCCAGATCGATACTCCCCCCTTTCATTCAATTCCTTTGATCGAAGCTATAAGCTTGGCAAGGGAGATGTAGTGGGCGGAGGAGGACTCTTTCAATGAATGCAAATTTCCAAGATCGGAGGTTCCGAAGGAAAGAGAGGAGCAGAAGGACTTTCTTTCCCAAAACCAATAGGACAATGATTTTCACCTTTGGTTTGGGTCTTTGATGATTTGAATCCATCTGGGGGTTAAAGTAAAAAGGTTAAAGTTATACCGCGGAGGTCCTATGCGAATACATTCTTAAAAAGTAGTGGAGGGCCCAGAGTGTCGACTGGACTCTAAGTATGGCCGAATCTTCACGAAGAAGGCAAATGTGCCGATTATAATGATGGCTAACCACATACCATTGGTACTACAGAATACAGGTGCCTTTCAGGAGAGATTTTTTAGGCTACCCTTTCCTATTTAGCCCTTTACTTTATAATGGAAGCAGGTGGAGTTACGACTCTCGCTAGCGGTGATGCCAAAGAGGAAGAGAAGGGGTTGACCCGTTGTAAAACGGATAAACTTAAAGTATGCTGAGTAGGAGCCCGAAATCTATTTGACTTGTGATCCGGACTCAACCCAAGCAACTACCTTGTTAAACAAACACTCGATCACTGTCCTCTGGAATGGAACTAAAGAGTTGAGGAAAGCGGTGAGTAGTAACTAGAGCTAGAGCCCACGGCAGGTGCCGCAGACCGTAGAGAGAGTTTTAGTTCAGTTCGCACCGTCAAGCGCTAGTGAAAGTAAGTTTCGGTTAGCGGAGCAGCTGGAAGTCGAGGATGACTTTAAAGCAATAAGTAGGCGCAGTTGGAAAGCGATGCGCTCAAGCCTTTATGGATAAAATGGTAGTAAAGAAACTCTTCTTTGCGGTGAGCGGTACGTCTAAGTTCCGGGAGTCACAGATCTATTTTGATTCCGGTAGTGGAAGGCCTATCGAAAGTGAAGCTACAAAAATACAATCCGATTCTCGTTATTCAAGCGGTATCCTAAAATGAAAGGGAAGCCCCCTTAATGAAAGCCGGACAACCTGGACGTAGGCCGAGACTAGAGTCCGATCCGAACCTTCACCCGAACCCTCGATGTTTAGTGAGGAACAACCAACATGTGAATGCGAGTTTGAAGGTTTTTTTTGCTTGCGATCAATCTAGTGAGCTCTTTCAAGCCCATAGTAGGGCTTTAGGTTCAGACTGAAATCTTTGTCTTTCCGGGCGTTAGTCGAAGGAGGAGAGCGAAGCGACCAAAAGAAAGAGGAGGTGGGCGGTAGACTAGACAGTGTGTCAAGAGCTTGATAGTCGAATAGGTAGAGAGAAATTCGACTCGTGATTTGAAATCAAGGAATGGTTCCAGGATCCTGGGAAACAGGAATGGAGCTTTCGAAGGCAGGCGTACATCCATTACGCACCGACTCTCACATGGTGGCAGCGTGTGGGGTTTGTTCCATGGATTAAGCTACGTTCAGTTCAATCGTGAATACATACGTAGGTGGGCCTTGATTTGTGCTTAAGGGGATCTCCGTTGCAAATTCCCGCACGTAATGTGATCCCAGATGAGAAAGAGTGTCCGACCATGGATCAGCCCCTATTAATAAAGGCAAGATCTGTAGAAGCCCTTTTCTTTTCGGATAGAGAGTTGGGATCCACTTCGCTGGTGAAGCCTTCAAGGTAGGTACAATGCGAGTCAGCCATTCTTCTTCCGGACCTACGTGTTTGAATGATCGTGAGCTCTACCCGGTTGATCAGTTGCGTGGGTCAATTCGTCCTATCTTCCTTTCATCGCTAATATAACAATTTCGAAGGTGGTACATCTGCTTCGATTAGTGGCCGAATCAATCACACACACATGAGAGATGGGGAACCGGCCTTCTAGCCCGCGGAAGAAAAGGCCTTTCCGGACATTCTTGAAATCTACGCACACGCCTGACGTTCACCTTCCGCCGTAGAGGAAGATTTCTATTCATAGAAAGAGTTGCACTAGCGGTAGGCACCTTTGGTTTTGGCATAGCTCTCTTCTGATGATGGCGAGGGGACTCTTAGGGAATTTATATAAATATAAAGAAAGAGAATGGAAAGTCTGAGGCTGTTCTCAATGAGCTTCAAAGAGAGTCTGCTCACTAGCAAGCAGGTGCGAAAACTCGTTTTTCTTGTCCGATAGCTCGGGGTATGGCTATGTCGGATTTCGATGCCCAAGTGCTCCAGCTTTCGAGGAGAGGGGTACGGGGGGTGCTCTTTCAATCCCCTGGAGTTCCCCTTGTTGTCAAAGGGCCTAAGAGCCTATGCTCCGAATTCCGGTAAGGAAGAAATTCATTGATAACAGATCATTGCTAAGAAAGAAGAGTCACGTTAGCAGGCTCAGGGGCCCGTTCCCCTTCGCGTCAGGGAATATGGCGAAGAACTGGGCATTCATCTTCCAAATGAGAATGTCTACTCCTGGAATGCCGATCGATATATCGACGAAATTTCGAGTTTTTGACCAGCAAGGCATTGAATCACTTCCAGGGTCCTGGGTGGAGCTTGCGAGGACTGGCATTTCAAGGACGATCAGTCCGGATTTGACCGATATCGACATTCTCGCCAACGCCTCATATTATTAGAAAAGGGCCCATCTAATGACAGAAGCCCTGAAAATCCTGCTGCTATGGCAGGACGGGTTATCCATTTCATAGGCGAGGGTGGTTCGAGGGCCCCTTGGTCAAAGGAAGGCAAGGCATCTCTTATACGATGTTCACCAATCGAAAAGCCAGGTTTAAGTGAGGCATCCCATTCGTAAAAAGCTTCCAATCTGGTATACTCTCTTGAATTGTCGTAGCTAAGGCCTTTCTCTTGCGAGTAGAGTTTCCGATCTGTTGTTTGAACCTTCCTCCACTCCTACGCAAGAGTCTAATCATGATCTTGTCACTGAAACAGGAGCGTCTTCCTTCGAAAGAGCAGCTATTCCGGCCCGATTTCTTGGCCCTGTCATTGTAGTAGCCGAGGCCTTTCGCTCTATGATCAAGCTCTAGGGCCGGTTGAAAGCAAAGCGTAAAAACTCTTTTTTTAGTAATCGTTTACGGTGGGGGGGAAAGCTGGAGCCGGTGGTTAGAGTAACTGGCCGAGAAGGTTAGCGAGGTTCCTGCTATGGTGAAGTGAAAGATCTTTCACTTTAGTGGGAAGAAGACAGGTGGGAGCGAGCGGAGCGAGAGCAAAGCAAACTCTAGTGGTGGGGTGTTTTCCTGGTCCCATTTCAGTCTTTTTCTTCTCTTCGGTCAAATGAACCAGAGCTAGCCACAAAGGCTTAACCACCAACAGATGCGAATTAGCTCTCTAGCCTACCCTTTCCCTCAAACCTGAGAACAGGCATCGTGGAAGGAAATTGAACTTGCTTTCGGGCGATGTCCTTCCTAAAGTCAAGTAAAGGACCGGATAAGCAGCTATATCGATTCCTAACAGTAAAAGGAAAATCTTTCTTTGCGACAGGTTTGACGTAGTTAAATGATCGACCAAGCCATTCAATGGCATCGGTTTTTCCTATACCTAAAAGACTGGCACCTCCTTCAGATTCTAGAAAGTAGAAGACAAGGATAAACCAGACCTAGTTCCCCTTCTATAAGGCTAGTAAATAAAGTATAGGATAGTCAAGTCAGTCTCGCTAGTACCTTTTCAATTTGAAGAAAGGATAGTTCAATTCCCACGGAGCGGTAAGCTTTCTCCGCCAGCCTTCTCTCATTTACCTTGTACAAGCCTGACGGGTCGTCGATTCATCGGCAAAAAAATAAGGGGTCCTGGAACTACGTCCCTATAAGCAATAGAGGCCTTTGACTCTGCAGGCTGTCACGGAACTACGTCAGCCGAGCTTTTCTAGCTCTTTTCTTTCTATTTACGAGAGCGCTTGTCCTTCTTCCTTTCCTGAGCTTATGTCAATAAAATAAGTCAGTCTACCCCTTTTATTATACTAGGATAGCTAATCTAGTAAATAAAAAATCCGGCTTTAAAGGACACATCTGCAAGGTAAAGGGCCATGATTCAATTAAAAAAAAGGACTGATTTTATTGCATAACCTTGCTTGCAAGCAAGCTTACTATATCAAGAACTTAGAAAACCGCCTTAACTGAAAAAAAAAGGACTAGACTGAACCGTCAGCCTAGGTGGGAGGGCAAGATCCACTAGATCTGAAAAGAGTAAAGAAGTAATGAACTCTGGCTCTTCAGACTGTACCGAGTTGATATGAAGCCTGGCAAGTCCATCTGCACAGAAATTCCCCTCTCTCTAGCTAGCTATGTCGAAAATCTCTCTTCCAGTCTGACGCTAAGAGGTAGCGAGAATCATCAATAAGAAGTCCATTGGGCGTGAGCTCTCTATCCTCCGAGTTGCTGATCTTAAGAACTGCCTGGCCATCTCTCTCGCAAACTACCTTTCTCTAAGCCTTGTCCCAAGCTAGACTCAGCCCATCCCCAATTTAGTTGCTAAACCTAATCCCGTGAGCATCTCCCCTCTGCCGATCTTCGTCAGGCCCCCTCGACTTATGATAAATATAGAATTCTGTGGAAAGCCGTATTCGATGAAAGTCGTATATACGGCTTGGAGGGAGGTCTTTCATATCTTTCGAGATCCACCCGGGGCCGGGGTCAAAAAGCCAAAATAAATGCTTTTTTTAGCCCGGAAAACGGATTCTTGAGAATCCCGTGCACGCTCACGTCGAGGTACTATTGACCGATTTCTTGCAACTACAGAGCTTGACGTGCTCAACAAATGTTCGAAGGACCCTAGCCACGAGATAGAGCCGGAGCCCCTAACTTGCAATCAGTATAAAGAGATGTCCCTGCCTGGGATTGGGATGGGGATGCTATGTCTCTTAGATCCCTACCTTTCCCAGCTCAGAACGCTAATCGAAATCAAAGAGAAAAAAGCTCTTATTCTTGAATGTTAGTCTTCCGCGACATGGAAGACTTTTTTTATGGTGGAGATGAGGCATCTGGGGTTGTGGAAGCAACAGACCCGTGCTGAGGTAGAGGGTCCTTGAAAATCCCCACGTTTTTATTGGGGTTTGATGGAGCATCTTCTTGAGGCACTGTCATTTTGATCTTGTCTATAAGATCTTTGATTTTAGCTACAAAAGGCGGTGGGTGAGAAAGCTGCTTTAGCCCACCCAGAATAATAGGATACTTCTGAGATAATTGGAGTATAGGATGATGATGATTATTCCATGGGCTCGTTTGAACGAATTAGGGCTTTAGCTATAGGGAAAGGGAATAAGCGTACGGTAGATAAGGAAATTCCTTCTTTCCTGGCTCTCTTGGGAACGGGACTCCTGGGAAGCAAGGCAAGTTCAAGGACCGCAGAAACATGCGGGTAGGACCAGTGCTTAAACCTCTTCCACTCCATGTCATTGACATACCGTCCTCGTTTAATCTGCTCTTAGGAAAACCTTGGCTGCATGAAAACATGACTGTATCATCAACAACTCTTCAATGTGAAAAATTCCCATACCGGGTAAATAGCGGCCGAGGAGCTTCCCGCCTATCCAGGTCCAGAAAACGACAAAAGAAAATTCCGCTAATCTTCTCAGACTAAGAAGCTGCTAGGTCCTAAAAGCATCAACAGGAAAAGCAATACAATGGAATCCAAATAATAAGAATTGGCTCCTCACGGAAGGCGAACGGTACGACCGGGGAAGCCTGGGATGGAATCCAATTCATTCTTTTCTTCTCTCTTTTTTCTAATAGCTATAAAAGTATAAAAGAAAGGAGTTGCAGCGAAAGAAGAGTAGTTTGGTCCAAAGCTAGCCGATGTGACGGCTACGGGTTGGCTCGTCGTTTTCATGTTTGAAAGTTTTGTTGGTATGTGCCTTTAATCCTAAGGAATATCAAGACTGTTAACTGTTAAGCGTCACTCGAAGCTTTTACTCATCTTCATTCCCTTCTGTCGCATCAAAGAGAAGAGCGCTCGTCGAATCCATGTGGGCTTTCTGCTTCATTCTAAAGTGAAGGTCCCTTCCTATTCCGATTCTTTTTCTATTGATTCTTTTCCGATCGGGCTCTATGTGTCTATATAGATCCTGTTCAGGGATATAACTCAAAAGTGCAAAAGCTCTATTTTCCTCTGCCATTCTATGAGTCTCTTCCTTTTTGCGTATGGCATCGCCACTCCCTTTGGCAGCATCCACTAATTCGGAACTGAATTTTCAATTTCGACCCGGACGTTTTCGTCCTAATAACCAACGAACGGCAAGTGCTTTTCCTTGTGTGGATACTATTGAAATAGGTACATCGATGAGTCGATCCGCCTACACGTTTTGCTTTTACAGCGGGAGTGACTCCACGTATTGCTTGACGTAAAACAGATAGTGGTTGAATCTTTTTTCGATAGAGAATTGGATAAGCCAATGATTCCGTGTTTCAGAATACACCAACAACTAATCGATTACGAGGATCGGATTTTGCAGTTAGAAGAACTCATCTTCTTTTCTTGACAATTGAATGCACCCCTATAGCCATATATTTAGTAATTCCTGAAACTCGTTCTGGAAGATTGTTAAGGGTGCTTTTACAGCTCAAGCAATAGGTGTATAAAGTCAATCCAGTACTCGAAGTAGGGCGTTTAGCAGCTAGTCATTCAAGGTATAAGAGAAAATGAATTGAGCTCGACTCAACTAAACTAAGGGGAAGCGTGCCAAAGGCTGTTCTTTAAACGATCGGGTCAAAGGAATGAGCCTATGAAGGCAGAGGTTTGTTTACCAGCTGTATGTAATATGAGTGAAAGCAAGGACAAGGACCATGAAGCCAGGACGCAAAGAAGCGGTAGAGAGGAGTGGGTAGAAGGAAGAGAGCTTCTAGGAATAAGTCAACCAATAAGGTGCAAAGCGCATTCTTTTTCGATCCAGGTAATTCATTGAGCAAGGTAGGACTAGCAGGATTATGCTATTGAACTAGAAATTTATATTACAGGCACTACTTTCAGGCAGTAGGTGAAAGGGTAGAAGATCTTTGCGGGTTGAGGCTAGCTCTAAGAAGAGGTTTGGGAGTAGTTGATAAGCAGAGGTTGCTTGGCATTCTCTCAATAGAAGGAAGCGGAAATGGTCAAACTCTAGGGTAGGGGCGAAGTAACTAGAGATCTCACCCAGGAATCAAACTTGGTTGGTGCTTACAGGAACGGAAGGAAAGGCAATAGCAAGGCTTCTTAATCTTACGGTTCACTCACTTGCCTGAGGAAAATCCCAGCTGGATCACATCACTTTGGCAAAGAGGGTGTTAAGGTCGGTAGCTGACTTGGATGAGTTCAAGAAGAAGAAGGGAGAAGTCGCGGACATTGACAACCCCGGCGGAGGGACCATTCCGCGGGCAAGAATTTCGGACTGGATTCTGACTGCCTTCGTTCATTTTATTCCCAAGAGTTTCTTTTTACTCTAATCCGGCAGCTGTCGGTCGAGCATGCTCAGTTTCATCTCATTCCTCAGTCACATATGGCCCGAAAGGGCATTCTCAGTTATAAAAAATGGAAGTGAGGGACGCTAAGAGAAGCAATTCTTTGATTCACTTCGCCTTGAAAAGTCCGTTACAGGAAGTGTTACAAGCGATTGAAGACCGATGTCCGGAAAGGGAATAAGTCTTTCAAGGACCCGGCTTCGTGTACGAGAAAGAGGAGAATCAAGGGCATGCCCGAGCCGAGCCCCCTCTTGATTGGGCCAGAGGAGAGTCACTCTTTCAAGCAAGGATGCTATGACCTCAGACTTGAGATCGATTGAAAGATATAGTTTTGAATGAATCAAATGTCATCCATCCCGCGTTTTGGGGCTGTCATAATGTGACAGTTTCGACTTCCATCGGTCGACTTCTGTCGGATCTGTCTATTCCGTTTAGGGAATGGGCTTATGCCGACCTTTTTGAATATCGGTAAGCTATCCTTAGTCAAGCTCTGGAAGTACTTCCACTCATACATATGAGTTTAGGTTTTTCTTCAAATCTCGTATTGAAGGTGCAAAATCAATGGCAGCTGCTTCTGCTACAGCTACAATGGGTTCCGCCTCTTTGCTTTCTAGTGCAGGAATCCGTAATATCGTGCTGGGACTCTAGCTAAAAGCTAATCCGTTCTCTTGCCCTCATCCAGTTACGAGTTGCTAAGCTACTGAGGAATCTAGCTATGAGCGATCCCGACTCTCGTTACTAAAATCCAGTTCGTGTCTAATCTCTAGTGTTTCGTTCTTGTCTTATTAATCGAATCAGCCGGGGATCAAGAAGACCTTCTTTTCGGTGTGCAGTAATGCAGCTGGAAATAGAATGGCATTTCCCTTGGCTGAACCTCTCTGCCCTACCACCTTCTTTCTGAATATCGAGCTCCCGGTCTGATCTGACGGTTTTTTGCTCTTCTAAGGAAAGTCGGAATGGCAGCTGTGAATTCATTATTTGAATGAACTGTACTCTCGATTCCCTTCCATAATCTGTCTTTCAGTGCGCCAGCTCATTAGCATCTTTATTACGTTCAAGAAGGAGGGAGGTAGACATACTTTCATCTGTACGGACGGTCACGTCGAAAGATTGAATGCTGTGAGATAGCATATCGAGAAAGACCCAACCCGACGGGTCATTCCTTCTCATATCGATTGTTCCGGTCGCTTCCCCGGATCTACTTCTTTGTAATCCAGCCACTTTACAATCTTCATGATTCAACCATCTGCCCTCCTTTCCTCTCTCAAAGGGCGCACGGACTATTCTCTCTTAGCAACTACCCGAAAACCGCTTTCCTTCCTCTCTTGCCGGTGTCAAAGTCAGTGCTCTTTTCTTCTCTTCAGAAACTTAAAGCCACAATAAGGTGAATAACTTCACTTTGATTCCTGCACCTCTTTTGCTCCGTTTCTGATCCGAGAAGGCTGCTAAATTAGAAAGAAGGTATAGATGGGAATGATATTGGTCAAACAAAATGGATGTGTTATGTTAGATTCCGTCAGTGGATGTTTCCAAGTTTTCCTTTCCTTCGCTTTCTCTTAACTGACTCTGAGACTCAATCGTCTGACTTGGATTCGCATACTGGGGTAAAGGTGACCCTATCCTCTTGTTGCCTTAAGGCTTCCTTTAGCTAAGGTTTTTATTCCTCACTCATCAAATCAAGTAGACAGACTTCTAGATGACGTGGCCCTTTCCTGACATCATCACACCCGGTATGGGTATCCGTTTTCAAAAACAAAAAAGAAAGGCAATAGGGGCAGCCTTACTCGTGACCTCTCGCTCCAAGTATGGAGCTCGTACCCTACGGTCGAGCATCAGAAAGAACCTCCCCCTACCTACCTAAAGGGTACGCATCTCCGTAAACTAAACCTTTTAGTCGAGCCACATTCTGTTCATGGACTACTTACTCCATCTGGAAAGGGCTTTCCGCCAGAAGGGAGGTGAAATGCTTTCTTATCACAGTGGATATGACTGCTTTCCTTTCCCAGAACTCTATCCCGTGATCCGCAAAGGCCTCTCTTTACGAAGAGTGCTCACATAAGAGAAATTGTACATGCAATTTCTCTTTATCCCAAGCTGTCACACAATCCTTTGTTCCACTTCAAAAAGAAAGTTTGATCTTATCTTAGATCGATATCCAGTAGTAGTATAGTGTAAGGTAGGGTTGGGTATAACAGGACTTGAACCTGCGACCATTAGGTTAAAAGCCCAATGCTCTACCAACTGAGCTATACACCCTAAAAAAGATGTAGGGGGACGGATTGGTGCGGAAAAGAGGGCGGCCCCTCTTCTTCTCATCATAAGGGGCGTCGGGCTCTAAAGCCGGCCTTACTCAACACGTCACTAAGATAAGAAAGGTTGCTTGTTTCCACTCATTGAGGATTCTATCTACAAAAGAAGGTCAACGGGGGATACTCGACGTTGCTCTCACTGACACCATCTACGAGAAGGTGAGGTCGTCTTTCGCCGCCATACGGTTCGCCTTACAAGACGGATAAGGGGAGGAGCGGTTATCTATGTAATTACGGTCTTTGTTTTGTTGGCCGTTGTTCCGGTCGAGCACTCTCTTTTCTTAAAAAAATTCCGTCTTACCATGACTCCTGACCAACCCGCGAAGGGTTGTGAGGTTGGATCAGGTACGAAGAATGAATCTATATCTGTGTACGGAAGGCCGGCGGCCGCGTGACTGTTCGAGCGTAATGCAGTGGTGGTTGGTTCCGATTCGACAAGGGTAGAATGCCTGGTCGAAGGTCCAGTACAGTAGGTATCAGGCGTGTTCGTTTTGGCTCCCGAGCGAGAACGAGAAATAGGCACCATCCTTGCTGCTACGTACGTTGACCTTGACTTGACGGATTTATCCAATTGAACCCACAATCAAAGGAGGACCACATGGGGCTCGACGAAACAGAAAGTATCAGCATTAAGAAACCTCGTGGGGTTAGCAGAAAGAGCCGGCATTCATTTCTTCATTCATATTCATAGCTGAGTCTACTAAAAGAGGGACCAGCCTCATCGTGGTGATTATAGGACATCTATGATCGTTCACCTCTAATGTGACACGTTCCCTCTCAGTTATATACGGCATCAGTCGGCTAGGGAGCGGGTCCCCTCTTTTCTTCTTTTCTTCTTCCGGGGAGGCAAAGTCGTCCCCTCTACTGATCGAACCCTCAGTTCGGAGGTCTTCGTCAACATGTTACGAGGCTCCAGTCTTCGGCGGGGCATCATTACTTGACTTAGAAAGGCGAACGGCAAGGGAAAGCGAAGTGCGCCTGGTGCGCTTTCTTTTTTCATGATATACCAATCAGAATGGAGGGCCTACCTACGTGATTGATAGAATCACTACATAGGGGGGGCACTTGATGCGGGAGAGGCATGAGTGCAGTTCGATCGTCGCGGTGTATTCGTTTGTAGTGAGTAGGGCCTGCCTCTTTCTCATCAGTTCGCCTCCGCTCTATTGAGCGGTCTCCATTCCTACGGCGGTTTTGGTGACGTCTCGGGCCGGATTGACTAACCTAACCCTTAATTGACGTGACGCCATAGTTGGGTGCTCCGCTTTAGTGTAATTGACGAAGGCTAGGCTAGGTTTGGTACTACCCAAATGAAAAGAGATGGGGGTCGATAGTTGGCAAGGAACTGGATCCCCCCCCCCCAAAAAAAAAAAGGCCTGCTAGGTGATCGAAATCGCTCAGGTCAGTGAGGACTCACTCACTCACCTACTCCTTATAATAGTTTCTTCTATCTACGGAATTCAAAAGGCGACCCGCCGCGCCGGGCTATAAAAATAAGATACAGCTGTTGTACTACTTGACTAGTAAGAAAAAGCTTACGTAAGAACTGGAAGACTCTTGTATGTACAGTAACCCTTTACTTCTGCTATTGGTGGACTGTTCCACAGAAAGGCCGACAGAAGCAACGTTTTTTAGCGCGCAGCGCTTAGCTTCTGCTAGCGGCAGGCTAAAGGCTATGAAATAGGTTCAGTTGGAAGCCTAAGCCAAGAAGGTATGAACGAAGTGACGGATGAAATTCCTTTTCCCTACCCTAACCTAACCTAAGATCTCCGACTTATGCTCAGTTCTCCTCGGTCGGTCTCGATCGATTACTTTTGGTTAATTTAGTAGGTGTCGATAGCAGCAGAACCCATTCTTTGGTCCATACCACGAAAAAAAAAGTATGCCCTTTATTTCACTAGATAGCTGACGGTCCTGTTATACCGTACAGACGCGTGCTTGTCCAGTTTTTCAGGGATGGCTTCATCAATAACATCTGTCACCGAGAAAGGCTTTTACATGGATGTATGGGAACCAAGGGCTCCATTTAAGTAAGCCCGCAGCATCACTACCAGATCGAAAGTAAAGGTAAGTTTCGGTTCTAGGTAAAGATCCATAAGCACCAGTCCCAGCTCCTTAGCCAACATAGCTAGATCGAGTGTATTCGCTCCCCTCAAGGGAATATGAACTTATGCGCCTACCTTCGCTACTGGGACTGAACTTGATCTATTTTATAAATAAGTTTTCTTAGTGCTTAAACCAAAAAAGATCCTCAAACTCCGCTCCCCAAATTTAGGATTTAGGATGTAGGATGTGCTTTCTCTATTTCCGTGTCCTGCTCCAACTCGATTTTTCAGTGGTTACGAAGAGATTCAACCTTCTTTATGATCCTCAAAGGGTTCGGGTCTTCTTGTCTTGGTTCAACGCGCTACAGATCTGTATATGGGACTGGGGCAGGGGTTCTTCATCTATCAAGAGAGGGTTCCCGGTAATCAAGCTAGAACTCCTTCGGACCCTTGCTTTGTTTTATCTTCGGAAGTCTCTACTCAGACGGAGATGGGTTTTGTTGATCCAGGTCGTACTTTATTGACTCAAGGAAAGTAGGTTTAGAAGGTGACACCTCCGCTAATTGTCAAATTGCGTCTATCGGATAACTACTGTAATCTAATTTCTCAGGTTCCTCAATGCTGGCAAAAGAGCTTTGAGACGGAGTCCTTCCCGCCCCAGGATAGAATGTGAATCAATAATGAATGCGCCTAGGAACTACGATTCTGAAGAGGCTACGTTCCCGGCCTCCCCTCTTTCGGATTAGATTCTAGTGGCTTTCTCTCTTTTTTTCTCGCCCTAGCAGCAGAAGGCTACGCTCCTCGGATTCGTACCTCAGACTTAGAATCTTCGTCCTAAAGTTCTTAGAATTCAGTGGCATGGCTGAGGGGTATCTACTAAATCTTACCTTCTGGATTAAGCCTAGCCGACTATCGCTATCGATGCTTTTGGAGATAAAGTTAGCCCTTAGGTTCAGAATAAGATCCCCTTTTTCCATCTAGACTAAGCCTAGAAAGAGAGTGAGCCGATCAGAACTAGGAGATGATAGGATAGCTATGCTGGCTGAAACGCGCTTCACCTTAAAAGAGATACTTTCTTAAGGTGATCGGTTCATTGGCAACGACAGATAGGCGCGATCAAAACATTGCTAATATGAGACCATCCTCTGCCGGAGGGATCAGTTTGACCAGGGCTCAAATCAGACCATGTAGGGCTTATTCTTTCTAAGAACAGTAATCCCAGGCTGATTAGAAAGCTTACGGACCTGAACCACTGGACCAAGACAAATATATAGACAGTACTATACCGAATCTACTTTTTAGACTTCAACAGAGCCTGGACCACTAGTAGACCACGAGACAAAGAAACGGATTTCACTTCAAGTGAAAAAGAAAAGCCAGTCACTTCGCTCACCAAAAGAGAAAGAACAAGGCGAAAGCATAGCTTGATGAGATCCGGGATGAGGAAAAACCAGTATGACAGAAAGATGCCACCAGCTGTAGAGATTAGAAAAGAACTGTACTTGACCTTCTAGCACGGAACGGAATCACATTCTATTGAGAGAGCAAGATGAGCGGAAAAAAGAGAGTCCCGCCCCATAAAATAAAAAAGGGCGCGCTAGAAGAGCGGGCGAAAAGAAAGAGAATTTTGAAAGGTTGGAATTGTCCTGGTAGGACGTAGATTCCAAAAGATGGGCCGTGAGCCCGGAATCAGAATGGGTGGAATCGGAACTCCCGTCGAGCAAGACTGAGCCTTCACTTCAGCCCTAGGAACAATGCCTTCGGAAGTGGCAGAAAGCAGTGAGAGACCATTCCATATTCTTTTCCTCTTACTCTTTATTCTACGAATCTATTGGACAAAGAATCATCGCATTCCTTATTTCCGGGCTTACTCCTGCCTTTCCTGAAACCAAAGCTGCACACTTACTTACAAAGAATCCTTTCCTCCCTCGCGCTGATTTAATGATTTAAGATAAGAGAGCGGCCGTAGGAGATACAGCCAAAGCCGAATTCCAAACCAGATAGCTCATTTCCTTTCCTCAGCTCAGAGAACTTCACTTGCTTGACAGATTAGAATAAGACTGATTGATTCGTCTTCTTCGGGCAAGTTACAAGACAGAGATGATATTTACCGTTGATTCTATGCACAGTTTCATTCCTTATATTCTATAAATAATTTAAACGGATGCCCGTGTGGTGCAGACTCTATTTGAATGGGGTATTCTTGTTACCCTAGTTGAATTAGGCTCATTCCTTCATCTTACTTACCTGTGCATCTCAACCCCAGACAGGAGATGACTTTGATTACCCGTTCCGCACCTGTATGACTGAATTTCATGCTTCAAAGCAGAGTTGAATCAGGCTTGAAACCCTAGCACCGAACCCTAGAAGTGAACTACTCGAATTCAAAATAGGCTAATGAGTCCGCTGCACACTTTCTATATCCGTACCTAATGCCCCAGGAAATCCAATCATTCGACTGAGAGTTCCGATCCATGTACTGTGCCTCTGAACTAGGACTCCTTACTTGACTTCAGAATGAGATGAGGGATCTAATACAGAATTCCTAGCCATCACAGCTTCCGGCTTCCCTTCCGCACCTGGCTTAGTTCATTTCATTCAAACTAGGCTAACAGAACTAAGTGAAGTCGTTTCATTCTCTTCCCCCCTTGCGTATTGCGTACTTACTTAATAAATGAATGAAACACAGTCTAATGCCTTCCTTCCCCCTCACTCTCCTCGGTCAAGTGCTTAGATAAGTTTTTTAAGTGAATGGTAAGAAAAGGTTTGGTACTCGGCTCATCTTGGTTGAGTTGCTTAGAAAGCTCCCTCCTCTCGTCGGCCAAGCCGCTTCTCCTTCATCTGTCTTTTTCTTTCCGCCTAAAAGAAAAGGGAAGATTAGCCCCTGCCCCTTCTCTAAAAGCTTCTCTGATTCTGTTGACATGAATGAAGCCGTAGTAGGTCAAGAATCGGTTTTTCTAATGAATGAACCGGCCTGAACTGAAAGGGAAGAGTTTGATTTCCAGCCATAGTCATAGCGGGCACTCTTTCTTGCTTCTTGTCTACTCCCATGCCTGCTTTCGGTAGGAAGACAAATAGGGGATCAATATCAATCAAGATTGTTCGTGATGCTGCTGCTTGATTTTATGTAATCCCGGGGTCAGGCTCAGACTCGGATTCCTAGTCGGAGCTGTTGTTTTCCCGAATCGAAGGCTTTCTGTGGCCTTTCACTTCTCCCACTAAGATCAGACCTTTTCTGATTTGGATTTCCATTTTTTCTCCTTCCATGGAACCTTATCTGCCTCTGCCTCAGTAGCCGACTTTGCTTTTGGTAAATCTGTATCCGCTGCCCCAGGTGGGTATGCAATTTGTTGCATATAGCTTTCGAAGGTCGGGACTGGCCTAGGCGCGACGGCCCCCTCTAAGATGACAGATCTATGAATGAGTCGTCATCGTCATTGAGGTCATCAATCAAGGAAAGCGGATTCGTGATGACTATCATAAAAGAGATCCAGATTCGAAGCTGGTCATGCCCTTTTCCTTTGAAACGAGCGGTGCGTGTGAGCTACCGAACGAACTTTGTTTAGCATTTCAGTCTTGGGTGGCATCTCCAATGATGTTCGGCATGGTGTCAACTTGATCTCGCTGTGAAAGCTTCAGGGTTAGACCAAAGGAAGAGAAGGCGTCAGGACAGACAAAAAGCCTAAAAGCTTACAAAAAAAGAGCACTAATGGCCCCTTTTCGGAAAGAGCCCGTCACGTCAGGGTCCCTCGTCTTGTAGTTACATGGTATGGCTAACGCTCCTTAGAGAACAGATCCGCTTCCCTAGGCGGGGGCACCCCGGCTCTAAGAATAGCTCCTAATCTGGGTAATAAAGGGAGTGAGTGCAAGCCCCCGTGGTTGTTAGTCCCATAGGTATAGAGCACGATCACGTGAAGAAGAGCATACCACCGATTGATTCATTTGTCTGATTCGGTATGTAGGCACAGATAAAGCGTTCCGGCTTGAGCCGATAAAGTCTCACCCTTCGATGTACATCCACAACTTCTCAGCTCTTTCATTGCAACTCACCACCCAACCTCTCTCCTTCCCATGGGCAAGCGCATCCTTCAGTTAATGCTTCGCCCCTCAACTGCCGATGATATTGATCTTTCCTTGCTTCGAGTTCGACATCCTCTCAAGTCAAGATAAAGAATCGGAAATCTTTGATTTTAAATCTTTATTTTGCCTCCATCCAGCCTGAATTACGCCCTTTTTACCCTAATAGAATGAATGGCCCCTCCTGGCTAATGATAAGATTCTCAATGCTTGATCGGCCAGGGATGAAGCTACTTTGGAAAGGGCCAAGAATTTCATTCAACAAGAAGAGGCCAGAAGATGCGATTCAATCAGCCAGATGTTAAAAAAAAAAAGGCTGTCTTTTGATTGAAAGCCCCGGCCCGGACGGAATTCATTTTGTATTTGTAGAAGAAGTCTTGGCCAATTGTTAAGTAGAAGTAGTTGAGACGGTGCGAAAAGCTTTTCATTGAGGTGAAGAAAGATTGAATTCCTCTTTTGATCACACTGATTCCTAACCGACCTCTTCTCGGAAAACGAGTCTCGCCTCAGCAGTTTTTTCCCAGGGAATGAAGAGGGACTGATGACTTTCCTGCTTGACTTTTTTTACTTGAAACCATTTTCCATCTCGTGAGGGGGTGTTAGCATACGGCCGGTTGAAAGGGAACTGAATGCGTCAAGTCTTCACTCCGGATTCCACGTTGCAATCTCTGCCGACTTATCCTCTGCAATTAGTCTAGCCAAGTCCACTAGAAAGGGATTCGTGAACAACAGCATCAGTGAATCCCTGACGTTCCCTGGAGAGCTAACAGCAGCTGATGAAATGGCAAGTGCCAGGCTAAAGGCAAAGAGCATATTCCTGCGAACCTTCGAAGAGATTTTTCACAGTTGAACAGGAGGAAGAACAGCTTAGCTTCTTCAATAAGAAAGAAGAGAGAGCTCCGGGGAAGTAGATCCAGCGGAGACCAAATCCTCTTTCCGGTGAAGAATCGATGAAGGGAATGCGCAAGCAAACAAAAGACATTTCATTAGTAGACGGGGAAAAAGAAGAACATGAGATCATGGAGTAGAAAGAGGGAGTCCGGCTTTGGTTCATTGGCCCCTGGCCGGCCTTTTTCTGCCCCCGGACTGTCTCCTAAGACACCCCTCCAAAATAAGGTCAAAGTCGTGTATCCGCTCTCAGATTCGCATGAGCTACGGCTCTCGTCCTGACCGAGATCTATTCTCGGGAATCCTCTCTCTTTCTGCCAGTGCCAGCCTCTTCCTCGAGCACGGGGTTAGGGGAAAGAAAGTTCTCTCATCTCAAGCAAGCCCACCTCTCCTGCCAGCTCGTATGTTGCCAAACCTCGTTTCGTACTTTTTGGCGAGTTGCTTGTCTCCAGTAAGAAAGCTCACAAGGAAGAAGCTAACCTATGATTTAGTCGAGTTGCTTCGCTCCCCAACTCGTTTAAGTCAACCGATGCCATGGGTCATTCCCTTGTTTACGAAACAGGGCTATGAAAAGCATCGAGAAAGAGGATTGGAACAACTACCTCCCAGTCTATCGGGACTCTACCTATTTGGTTGATTCTTGCCCTGGGCTTCACTCCCTTAATCCCGTTCCTTCGCTCTCCGGGCTTCTTCCTTCTAGGCGAATAAGTGCATAAACTTCTGTAAATAAAATAGAAAGACAAACTTATGAAGAAAGCACCGGTAAGGTTGTACCTAAGCCTAAGGGCTGGCCTGGATGTAATTCCCTCCGCGAGCTACCGGATCTAATGCACCATTCTTCGGCCTATTACTAACAGTTTCGATGTACCAGATCGTCTTGTGTTTCATCAATATTCGGCAGGAGCTTTGATTCACGCCCTTATTCCTTTGCTTTCAATGGGAGCTGGGTCTTATGTCACCTCTCCTCTTCCTCTTCTTGTGAGCATGAAACCATCAAGAGTCAAAGCTGAGACAAGGCTAATCGCTAATCGTGATGTCTTACTATATTTTAATGCCTTTGTCCCTCGCTTACTTTAAAGCTGGGTTGCCAATGTTCGAAGACCTGTAGTTTCTGCTGTCAGGATAGCAATTCCTCTTTGTTTACATGCTACCCTCGCGTGACCTCACCCCAGGTAAACCGAACCCGGCCGTAAATTTGACTTTCTCGGAGTTCCTTCTTTCTTCTGCCTCTCCAATCAGATCTAACTGGCTGGCACTCCCGGATTGGCTGCTTTATTACTTTATGCCAACTAAGACATATATCAAAAAGGCATGAAAGCCTTCCTCTAAAGGGTTTGTACCAGTACTTATCGAAACTCCAGTTTTCCAATGCGTGAACTTCTTTTATTTCTGGGCATGCTAAGATCGCTTATTCCGCATCAACTGGTGATTCTTTTCACCCCTAAAGTAAAGAAGTCAAATCAGTTAATTAGTAAGTTCCGTCGCTCCCAACCAGTTCTTCTTCGACCGCGAGTGAACCATAGCCTTTTACCGGAGATAGCCTTTTCTTTTTCTTCACTTTCGTCATTAGAGTGAATCGGTTTATGAGAATTTAATGCTTAATTCGGGTCTTCCAGGTGAGTGTCAGCGAAGAGTGGGAAGGTGGTAATGAAATTGGCTCCAATGCCAATAAGAAAGCTGCCACTAATAAGTTAAGTGAAGTGCATCAGAAAGGCGTGGTTGGCCAATAGAAGCTGTTCAAGGCATAACTATAGTTATTCGCCGATAGGTGGAGTATGGAAGTTAGGAAGAGAGGGTTGGACTATCTTGGCTCTCTCAACAAGCATGGCTCTTTCTTAAGCTTAAGCCAGTCAGGCATGCGTCTTTCTAGCGCTGGTAAGGCAATGCTAATTCTTTCTTGGACATGTAGTGCCCTATCCATTAGTGGGGCTCATCAAAAACTGGACTTCTAAATGATTTCCAAGCTTAGTTCATCCGGGAGCGTAGTGGTTTCAAGAGCTGCATGTCTACGAAATCTTTATCTTCCGCTCTCATTACGATGATAAAAAGCAATTCTTTGGTCTATCTTTCTCGAGTGGTCAGTTCTCAGGGGTTGGATGAAGCAGTGGCTGCGTTATTGCCATTGGTATTATGGCACAATGCTGTTTTAGGATGTGCTCTGGGTGACCTATGGAATTTAAGGCTCCTGTTGTGTTGTAAAAACCCTTTGGGCCATCAACCGAACTGATTCAGAGCTGGTTCGGTTTGGGCAACTATGGAAGTTGTATGATCAGGTAACCACTTTTGGTATCCAATTCCGGTTGCCGGAGTCACGACAAGCCCCTTTTGTTTGGGGTGGTTACTCGGAGGATCATGTTCCCTGGTATCACGATATCAAAATGCTGTTTTCTCCTTGGTCTTTTTCGATCGGCGTAACTAGAAGTAGGAACTAGACCCATGTTCTTTAAGGCACCGTCGGCCCCTCCCTTATGAATCATCCTTTTTCTTTTTTCTGGGTTTACGTCGAGAGAACGGATAGTTCGTAATGTATGTTAGGAGGGTACGAGAAATGCTCCACTGGCAAGGTCCTTTCAAGCAGGTAAGGAGAATCTTTCTAGAGGTAAGGAAAATATACATACAGATACAGATACTGCTGCGGGGACAGGGATAGCTTTTCCATCAGTCCCTTGGGCAAGGAAGTAGGCTAGGCAATCTAGTGAAAAAACAAGTGATCTATTTGAAAGCTGTTACATTTCATTTCCAGGGTGAGAGTGTCCTTAATCGAGTATGAGTCCCCGGGTATGCTTTTCCAAGTCCAAGTGTTCGAAGGAGGCGAGCTCCCTTTAAGAAAAAGCCCTTTCCTGTTACCGTTGATTCCAGGTAGTTTCTTGAGGACGTGAGCAAGACAGATAAAGCTAGTTTATTGTGCAGAAAAAAAAGTAAGACTTTCCAGCTTTTAAGAGAAAGCAAGCACTCCTAATCGGCTGTTGCAAGCTCAGGGCGAGGGGTGGCACTCAATTTACTGTCGAGAAGGCGGATTCTGAAGTGTGTCACATCCGAAACCCGCAAATCAAGACAGAACTCTTCTTTTTATAGAATATTCTCAGTCATATTCAATCTCGACTTATTCAAATAAGCCGAACATTACACGCAAATAGAACAATGAACACTTTAAGAAGTGATAAGCGAATTCACTCATTAAGGGGTCATAGTAGAATTAAAAGCTTCTCTCGCTGCCTTCGATTCAAAGTCAAAGAGTGGTGCGGACTTACCTAACCCTATACAGAACAGAAGACAAGTAAACTTCCCTGATACGAAAGCCTTGGATAGTAGGGACAGGGTAAACCATAAACTGCCATAAAGGAATCCATATCTTTCCTATCGGCTATCTTGTGGTCTAGCTATGGTCTAAGATGGGAAGGCCTGTTTCTAAATTAAATAGTAGGAGGATAGATAGGGCCAGGCCATAAGCAGAGGAGCAGGTTGAAAGGGTCTCATGCTACGATACGAGTCGAATACATAGAGGTAGAGTTCGGGTTAATAGATAGAATTGGGAAACCCCCTCTCCCTTTTGTCGGTGATACAGTCGTCGCGGCTGGTTAACGAGATTGAACAAAGTCAAGGGCGCGACGGGGTCCAGGCAAGGGTTTCGGTGAACTAAGTAGTAAATTAAAAAGAAAGTCGCTTTAGGAGCGGTTGCTAAGCTCTTTCTCTAGTCAAGGTCATCGGCGAGGTAGAACCATTCTTTTTGGTTTGGGTGTTAGCGCTAGGAGAAGGCGAACTAGCAGCCGTATCAAAGAAGTTGTTCGTACTGACCTCACGCTTAGGGTTCGCTACCCATAAGTCGTTCTGCGGAACTTTCTAAAATTCTAGAGTTCCGAATGGAGGAGACTGATTCAAGAGAAGAGGCTTCGATTGAGCCCATGACCTTGCTTGAACTAGAATTGGATAGCGGGGACTGATACAGGTGGTCGGCTTTAGCTTTGCTAAAGGCAATGAGGGAAAGCTTTCTAGTCTGGGCAATTCACACTAACCGAATCTCGCATAGAATCCATAAATGAAGAAAGCATCTCAATTGGAGAAAAGTTCGTTTTCCTCAACGAAATTCCACTCATAAGTAGGTTCACATCGTGATCTAAGTTTCATTTCCGGTTATGATACTGGTAAAGAGTCCTATTCTTCTCCCCGGGTTATGAAATAATTCAATAGCTCCGGGCCCCTCACTGCATTCCAGGGCAAGCCCCTCCCCGATCCTCCCATTCCTACTGGATTTTAGCAAAAAGAGTATGAACACTGTATCGCTATGCCCCTCGCTTAGCCCCGCTCTTTGGTTTAGGATGGATCCGGACTGGACTAAGCCTGAAGATAGAATTACGGACTGGAAGCGAAAACACCGTCAAAATGGCTTCTTTCTTTGTCTCCGCTGGACTTGTTTTGTAATAGCTTGATGAGCTGAACCAAGCCAAACAAGAGATATTACGTTCTACCTTCTGCTTCGAGCCCGGCCGAGAGCACGCTTCCCGAGAGTCTCTTCCTTCCTAGAAATAGAACTCTAACTCTCCGTCCCGTCTCCTTACTCGAGATATCTGAGATAGCTCTGTCAACTAATAACTTATAATAGACGAGCCCATTATCCTTCTGTTCTGAACTTGCTTCTTGGTATGGTACAGGAGGAGGGGCGAAGAATTCTAGTTCTAGTTCTGCTTCTGCCTAATCTTTAGTACCGCTTTGAGATTGAATCTTTAGAACCATGTGCCTAAGAGGGCGAGGACCTTTTAGGCCCTAATTCTTCCCCCGGTTCTACCTCCTTCTGCAAGAGTGATCTATCCCGTCCACCCGCGAGCTATCCATTCTAACCTGTCTTTGCCTAGCAAGATACGTCTAGTTCTCCCTACGCTTGCCTATCTCAGTAGGAAATTGGAACAGTCTCCGATTTCAAAGGCGAAGCCGAGGCAAGAGCTATACCTTCTGTTCTGGAACCGGAGCAATAACTGCTATAAAGGAAGCAGATGCGCAGGAACGATCCCTAAAGCAAATACTCGGAATGCTCCACGACTAAGTATACCCATTCAGACTCGCTTTTGTTCAATTATAAATAAATAACCACTTTAATGGAGATTTATAGCATCATTCAAGTAAATACAGATTGAGATCGTAGAAACATGAGCTTGTGATATAGCTACACCTAATTCCAAACCGGTTAATGCAAGAACTATAAATAAAGGACCAGGATCTCCTATGAAATAGAAAAGATTATTCATACATAGCATAGTCCAAGCGAACCCACTTAAAATCTTTACTAAACTATGACCGGCCATCATATTAGCAAATAAACGTATTCCTGAGCTTAATGCGCGAAAACAATAAGAGATTAGCTCAAGGAGTACTAAAAAAGGCGCTAACGGCAGTGGGACTCCTGCAGGTAATAAGAAGCTTAAAAAATGAAGCCCATTTTTTTGAAAGCCCACTATAGTAATGCCAATAAAAATCGAAAATGAGAGACCCAAAGTAATGAGAAAATGACTTGTAACTGTGAAGCTATAAGGTATCATACCCTGAAGATTACGAAATAACGAAAAAGTAAAAGTGACCAAGATGCGAGGGAAAAACTTTTGTTTTCCGGAAAGACCACCTATTTGTTCGTTTACCGGGTTCAGCACGAAATCATAAAGAAACTCTACCAAGGATTGCCAAGCATTTGGTACTAAGGTTCCTCCTCCCTTTTTAGTAACAAAATGAACCAGAAGTAGGACCAAACTGAGAGTTAGCAACATAAAGAAAGATGGATTTGTGAATGAGAAATACAAGTCCCCTATTTTCATAGGAATCAATGGGAGAATGGCAAATTGCTCAAGTGGGCTGTTGGGCGTAATCGTAAGAAAGACTTTTCATTTCATCCCTGTAGTTCCGCTTCTTGCTTTCCAAATTCAGGAAGACTTGTCGAAAATCGCTTGGTCCAACCAGCATGGGAGTCGTCGGGGCATTGCTTGGGACGAGTTAAGTAAAGACTGGCTACCTAGTTACACTACCTCACTGCACACCAACCAGAGACCACAATACAAAAATCTCTGCTTGCTTCGAAGCACTTCTAGACCGCACAACTGCCGTCTACTCGAATCTACTCGGAACTAGACTGCGCCGATCTGTCGATTCAATCTATGGCATTCTTCTTCTATACGATAGCTTACCCCGTTTTCCATTCATATGGATTTGGGTTTTTCCGCACCATATTTAGATCTTCCTCTTCTTCGATCCGGAATTCCCAGCAAATCCTTGACTCCTCGAATACAATGGGATTTCACACCTGGCGAATCTTTTACTCTACCTCCTCTTATTAAGACCATAGAATGTTCCTGCAAATTATGACCTTCGCCTGGAATGTGAGCAAATATATCATGTCGATTGCTCAACCGTACTTTGACTATCTTACGTAGAGCTGAATTAGGTTTTTTAGGTGTTCTCGTTGAAACACGCAGGCATACTCCTTGCTTCTGGGGACATTGATCCAAAGCTCGAGTACGGTCCGTGCGCCGTTTTTCTTCTCTACCATCACGAATCAATTGATTTAATGTAGGCATCGCTCTTGACCTTGTCCTCTCCCCTTATGCCCTATCACTAGTGATTACTCCCAATCCAAAGCACCCCTTTTCCATTCATAGAGAAATCCAATCGTCAAAATCAATAAAAAGGCCATCATGGACCAAAATCCAAACAGATCAATCTTGTTGAGAGAGACTGCCCAAGGAAAGAAAAAGGTTACTTCCAGATCAAAGATAATAAATAAAATGGAAACAAGATAAAATCGTATATCGAAACGACTTCTGGCATCACCGAAAGGGTCGAAACCACATTCGTAGGCCGACAATTTTTCTGGATAGGTCGAACTAGGGGAAGCAAATAGAAAAGGAAGACCGAGTAAGATCAAAGAAACTAGCAGACTGATCACTAAATAGATACAAATAGGTGCAAATTCTAACATCACCACAGCCCACTGGGTTCATTCGCTCTGCTCGTGGAGCGGAATACCGGAAAAAAAAGAAAAATCATGAAATAGGAATTGCCTACCCGCTTTCCTTTCGGTCAGCTGCCCCGTGACCAACCTCACAGGTCCCACTCAATCTTTTACACCGATGTATCGTACTCCCTCGACCAGGTCATCATAAGAAAGCAAAATCTTTCCGAAATGAGAGAAGGAGGGAAGGCGGGCTACAACTAACATAATAGCCAGCTGAGCTGAAAAAGGCTAGCTAGCTAGGCTAGCGCGCAATGGCTTTCTCTGATAGGGGCTCGCTTCTTCGACGCTCCGAACAACCTATACGACGGCTCGCTTTCTCTCAGCCACAAGTGGCTTAAGTAGTGGTCGGCATTCCTACGTGCTCCTCCGCCCCCCTACTTTTTAATCCAAAAGGTGCCTTTGAATGTTGTCGTGACGCTTTGGTTACGAAGGTTACGGGGGTCTGGGTTTATGGATGAATTCAGTCAGCGAAAGTCCCTCAAACTCAATCAATATCAACAACATGTCGTGACGCTTGGTTGATTTTGTCAGAAAAGTAGGTTTCGGGGGTTCATTGATTAGTACACCTCTGGTGCTGGTAAGGTCGGGATCGTGGTCGTCCATCTCCAGTTTGCCGGCCGATAAGATCTCTGAGATTGACCAGACAGCTGACTTGGTTTGGCTATTCCTTTCTATTGAAAAAGAGTCAGCTGTCTGCGCGAGTCACCTTCTTCTAGGCTCCGCTGGACGACACGGCATTCTCGTTCAAATATAGGCCGGCCGTCCTTGTGATGGTTCCCAAGGATCCAATATGATACCACTTAGGTCTACGTTGCCACGATATTGTTCTATGTAAGCGGGCGGGCTTGTTAGAAGTTCGGCCCGGTTTTTTTTGGTGTCGTAGGGGAGGGATTGACCTTTCTAACGCATATTCAGTCGTACCGGCATGGCCCCATTGATTTGTTTTCGATCGGAGCATAAAGCAGCGCAACCCGGTTCTACTTGACTAAGCCTCGTGCTCGTCCAAGGAGGGAGTTTGCTTTACCCAACTCCCTTTTTGATAATAAGGCAGAAACCCCCGACCGGACATTCATTAGTTTCGAATGAAGAATGAGGAGTGCCCTGCCCCAGATAGCACCTACTCCTAACAAAATGAAAAGCGTTACTTTACTAAACAAGCAAGAATAGAAAGGGCTTTTCTCGCTTGTTGCTTTCTTCGAATCGCATGCTTGAGCGCAAGAATACATATAAAAGCTTTCCTTGAGTTTTCAATAAAATAAGGGGCGCCCCATCTATAGTGACGGGGCCTCTTTCAATAAAGCTCGCGCTAGGCGCTCTTTTTGGCTTCCCTAAAATCGAATATTTTAGAAATTGGTAAAGACCCACCCCTTGTTTCAGTCAGAATGAGTCCCCGGGACCCCGGGACATTGGCTTCCGCCAACAGTGGACTATTAAGGATCGCATCCCGCGCATATTCTACATTATAGCCTGCAACTGATTCAGCTTCCGCTTCTGGGAGATCAAACGGAGCTCGATTAGTTTCTGCTAGACAAGAAATGAAGAACATAACCAATACAGGGAACAAGGGAATACCAGACCATATCTGCTTTTGCGCCATGACAATCTCACTCGAATTACGGGGACCCACACATATTAGTACAGTATACCGGAGTCCCCGGCCAGAACCACACGTGCAAGTTTCCCTGCATGTGGCTCGTCCGTGCTTTCCTAGGCGCTACCTGTGACTCGGGAGAAGGGGGCGGAACTGCACACTTTCGTGTTCAGAGCATTGTCTGAGTGAGTAGGCAGCGCCTACCAAGCAAAGCTTTCTTGAAGAGGCTGGGCTGCGTACTTTTCGGCGCCCACCTTTTCTTTAGGTGTTGGGGCAAGCCCCAGGAAAGTCTAGGTTGGCTCCCAGCTCCATCTCGGTCGGCATCCTGCTCTCGAGGGAATGGAGTCCTGGAGCGAACTACTCATTGCTGTCTTGCCCAAGGAAGGGCATTTGGAACATTCTTTTTAGGGAGGGAAAACGTGGTTGACAAGCCACTTCGAGGAGGCGACTGGAGTGCTTTCATCAAATAATGCATGTGGGCTGAGCCATTCCCATCCCGACGTGGTGGCCCGATTCGGCCTGGCCTGGTCGGGAAGAGATTCACATAGAGACAGACTACTGTTATCTGGGAATATCTTTCTATGTTAGCTAGCGGGGGCGGGCTTTGCTTTCCTATGGTAGTCCCGCGGCGGCCTCTGACCGTCCGTCCCGTCTCATCTTGATTTGGCTATACTTGTATGTAGCCAGCCATGTTAGCTTCACATGAGAGCCTTTATAAAAAATATAAAAAAGAAAAAGGCTAAAAAAAAAAAGGCACTCATCAGTCGGCCCCTTTCCTATTCAGCCTTGCCACCTCTCCAGTTAAGAGAATAGGTCCCGCGGCCGCCCGCCTGAATCTATACTAGCTGCCACGCACGACCCGAACGATTTCAGCGCCCCTCTCCAGATAAGAAGCAAAGCGTGCCATCACCTACAGCCCTTTCCTCTGCCGGGGACTTCCATGAAATGAAAACGGGCGGCATCGTCGTATGCTCGACATTTGTTGCCCTGGTTTATACCCCGGAGTACTCCTATGGCCGATCTGTCACCCAACCTCCTTAAACAACCTAAAGGCTTGGCCCCGTTCCGTTTGGAGTTGGAGAATGGGCCTTATGGCACGGCTTAGTCAGTTATTCTCGCAGATAAGATTCGGACCGCCACTTCTCTGAAAGCATGGTTTTTGCCTCCCTCCTTGGAGTTCGTCCATTCGTTGGGCGATCCCTTGCTCTCACGTTCGAGTGTTTGCTCGTCGTTTAGGCCGGTGAGTGAGATTTCTGCTCATTGCAGTCACCTCCGGGGTTCTTCGCACCTGGATAGTACCAGGACCCTTGTGCCCCGGCCCTTGATCAGAAAAAGCTGCCCGCCCTATGACCCACAACTCAAAACACGCCTTGCGACGAGACGCGGACATTCCCCATGCTGCGGTTCCCTCCGGTTCGTTCCCGGGTTGGGTTAGGGGAACATCCGAGCGATTGCCTTCGCGGATCCAAACGCGCTCACAAGGCGCACAATAAGAATAAGACCAATAGAGACTTCATAAGAGACCATTTGAGCTGCAGATCGTAATGCTCCTAGAAAGGCATATTTCGAATATAGAGGAGTGAAAGTTCCCAACAATCAACTATCATACCCTTCTATGAACCGTACGAGCACGTCCTCTGAAACCCCCCATCGTGCTTACGGCTCTATACCCCAACGTGACTTGCTCTGGCCCCGGCCCGCTCCGCACCTCGGTAAGCGGACCGTGGGAGCATGGGGGGCGGTATCCGCTTTTGACTGATATAAAATCTCTCTTTTGTCTCTTGCCAAAAAAATCACAATAGAAAAAGTTGTTCTTGCCGAGAAAGTCGCGTCGGAGACATCTTTATCTGAGGTTGGGTCCCCCTGCGTCGACCGGCTCATCTTCGGAATCCGAAAATAAAACAGAGACAGAACAGATTGTTTCAGTGACATATATACGAAGATCTTTTTCCCCTGTTTGAGGCCTCGTACGAATCAGTTACATGGAATCATGCAAAGAGGCTTGAAAGCCGGTGAACTTGACTTATCTTATGCGTCATTTTCAACTGATCATTCCTACCGATCCATTCTATTCCTTGGCTCATCATAAGGATAGCTACTTATAAGATAAGAGGGGAAGAAGACCTGATTCGTATCCATTATGAAATTCCAAAGATCCTTTCCTTCTAGTCGAGCTATCTATCGCTCCTTGTATGGAACTATTACCTTATCTTTAGAGCGTGATTCCAAAGCCCCTGCTACCCCTCTGTCAAGTGAGCTTCAAAAGGTGAAAGTCTTAAAAAAGTGCCCTATCGCGTAAAGCCAAGTATGTGTGGCCCGTCTTCGTGATTTCCCCCCTACACGCTTACCCTCTCGCGGATGTAACCCTTTCCCTATCGGTCGAGCTATTTCAAAAGCGGGTTCGCCAGGACCTACTAGTGATAGAAAGACGGATAATGTTTAATGAGGGTTGGAGACAGGTTTCGAGTCGCCCAATTCAGTTGTCACGGTTTAATGGTGGTAAATCTATAGTCCAGAGGTGGGTCTCGACTGACTTTCCTTTAAGAGGGTGCCTTTTTTTCGTAGCAGAAAGAGGGCTTGGGCAACTAAATCACGTTCGTACGAAAACGAGTTGGAATACTATTTCCGATAGGGAAGCCGGGAGCGAAAGCCAACAGGCGAGGGTTTTGAATTCCAGAGTCTCAGCCGTAAGGGAACGAACTACATAGGATTCTCCAGCTTTTGATCTTAGAAGGCGACCCAAGGGAGGGCTGTGACTTATACGAGTGACCACCCCTCCCCCTATGGTCGAGCTGCTTCGCCCCTCTCCTGACAAGGTCAGTCTCAAAGACCCAGACTCTTTCGAATCTGTTTACAACCCACTACTCTTAGAGGTCTGTCGTAAACCCTTATACGAGCAACTCCGTGCCTTGGACTATCGGTCACGCCTCTTGCTAAAGTAAAGGCCATCTCTATCTACTGATCGGGGCTCTCTCTTTACTACCAAAATGCCCTTTCTAGTTTTTGATCTTGGCTCATCAGAAGGCTTAGCTATTCTCTCTCTTATTTATGTAAATTCATTAGAAAGACCCGTACCCTCGAGCTGCCGGCTTGGTGTGAAGTGATCATAGCCTGGGCTTAGTGGAGTCCTTACGATTTTATGAAAGATCGAATGCGACTGGGATCACGGAAGGCTAGCGTTATGCTTTACTCTACCTATCGAATCTTCAAAGCGTAAGAACTGAGCTACTTCGTTCCTTTTCATCTTTAATAACGTGTTCAGTTAGAAGAGCAAATCCCCCTCTCCAACCCCCCAAGGGGAGCAGAAGATAACGAAAGGGAGACTTCTAACTAAATCATAAGACAAGCTCCCCATTCCATCTATCATATCAGTCGAGTCGATCCGATTCGTTCTTATCTATAGATAACGCAAGAGAGAACTGATGACTTCGCGGATGGAGAGGGATTCGAACCCCCGGTATCCCTAAAAATACTTCGGTTTTCAAGACCGACTCTTTCAACCGCTCAGACATCCATCCCCTTCGCGCTTCGCTCGCCCTATCTATCCGCGAGCTGGCAGGTAGGGGCTTATCTATGTGATTCGCTACGCTTGCTTGCGCCTATCGGCGGGCTCTATTGCCTGCCGGTTAGCGAAACTTTGACGGTAGTACGAATCGCTACGCTTCGCTTGTTTCTATATGATAATATGCACCTACCTTGCTGCGCTCCCTGCCCTGCGGAGCAAGAGAGTGAAGAACGAATGATCCTCCAAACAAAAAGAGTGATCACGTCCGACGTGAGCGAGTGAGTGAAAGGCGTGGCAAGAGAGCGAGTTCAACTCGCGAACGATCAGCAAGTGAAGTACCGATCCTTTTGCGCCAGTTGCGAGACTGGTACTTGACGGCTCACGAGCATAGACTAAGGTTGTCCATCACTTATTTTCTTTCTAACCATAAGAAGACTGAACGCCCAGCTTCGCGGAGCAGCTCTCTCCCCAGCCCACAGCATAGTGTGGAATCTGGATCGTTTCATCGAGCAACATTTCTTTTAGATAGAAAGGTGTTCTGACTCTATTGGATCAAGTCATAACCTACGCCTTCTACTAGTATACTACTATGGAGAGACTAAGCTCTATTTCAGAGATTGGGCTCTCTTACTGTGCTCCGCCCCTACTAGTAAGAAGCTCTTCCCGAGCCAGGTTCCCTGGATCTACGTGTTCCGGGGAGGGCCTAAATGGATGAATTAAGAGGCGCGCCCAGGGGCTTCAAGAGCTCTTGCTCTGCGTATCCTCCTACTTCTTATTCTGAGGATGAGGAATCATACGAACCGCCTACTCGCCCTACCATTCATTCTAAAAAAAAAAATGAAAGCTGCTCGCCTTCACTAAGAAAACAATCCCTCCCCTTCTGTTACCTATTTTGACTCATATCTTCGGTATACCGTGATACAAGACAAGCACAGGAAAGGTGCTTCTTCCAAGCGGTCCCTCGCCCTATTCTCTCTCAATTGCCTATCCTTTCTAGATGAGGGGGAGTACCTTAGCAGTAGCTTCCAACACTTAAGATTGACCTCCGTGAGTGCCAGATATGAATGGTTTATGAATTTCATACGGGACTACTTTCTTACCTATAAAAGTTCAACCATGACTAACGAAACTGACCTAAGATAGCTCTCTCTCTCAAATACAAATCCCAAGAAAGAGATTCCTTGGATAAGTGGATAAATTTCATTTCAATTTGAATTTAAGGCGTTTGTCCTACTTATATTATAGTATAAAATAGTATAAATGTATAAATCAGTCTTCCAGCCTATCGAAATTCGTGTTTTTCTCCACCAACAACACATGCACTTTGTTGGCACTCACTCACTCAAAAAAAAGGTTATTCAATCCACTAGTGCAACTGAAGGTGCGTAGCCTCTTCTGAACCGAAACAAGAAAGAACTCATAACCACTGCTTGTGAACAGCTCTCCTCAACTGAAGGCGCACCTACTGTTACTAGAAGTCTAGTCTCTCTCAGGTCCAGTTTAGATCTCGAACTTACTTACTTTACTTAATAGGCCGGAAGAGAGATTCTTCAGAAAACCCGATTTCCTGTCCTGTCTTAAGAACCTGACTCAAAAGAGAAAAGAAGACCGGACTAAAAGAGATCTCACTTTTATATCCAGATTGGAACTGGATTTGAACGTCTTTGGATCCTGAGCCGGCTCCACTTTCCGGAATCCTTGCTCCTGGCTTATATTCACATAGGCCACTCATAAGACGTTCAACTCCCTAAAACACGTATAATTGAGAGACTCATAATCTCATTGGGTAAATGCCTACCTTCGGGAGAATCTTACCGAACGAGTTGTGACCCTGTCCTCTTCGCTTCCCAAGATATTTAGGGAAAAGGGCCGTCGTCGGCCACCGCTTGCTGACGACGGAACGCATCGTCAATTAAAAGTCCTCGCGTTGGACTTAGTTGTAAGGGTAGGTGTTCGGCATGTCCCTTGCTTGCGAACTTATAGGGCGGGTTTGGGGATCCCATTCCTCACGTTTCCCGTTGTCCCCAGACTTCATTCTTTCAACACTTGTATACTTTCTTAATAGTCAGGCGTGTCCCTGTCTCTAACAAGTGTGTGTGATCCACCGATTTACTGAGTGACTCTTTCTTACCGCCCATCTCTTAAATTAAAGCCTTATCAGACTTCCGATCCTTTTTGCCGATTGAAGAATTTTATGGTTTCACGAGAAAAAGCCCGGTGCTTTCTAAAAGCCTAAATACAATCAAACGTGAGCGCTAACATTCGCGCAGCTCAAGGAGTTGCTTGTTGCTTTCGAGCCGGAGCTTGCTGGGTAGTCAAGTAGTCCGTGAAGGTTAAATCACACTTGTGTTAAACAAGCAGAGTAGTCAAGCCAGAGAGGCAAAAAAAAGCAAGAAGCGGCGATCGACGAAATCAATCGTACTTTCACTGCTGCTTTCATAAAGCACCTTTGGGCAGCTGCTACTATTGGGATGGGATCCAATTCCGAGATCAATTCGACAATGAAACTCTTCAAGCAATGATCTTATCTATGTCATTTCTCTTGACGCGATACAAAAGACGACTTTCGAGAGTCACGGCTACGCCCCTTTGCTTGCTTCTTTTGGCATTCCACTTGGGACGAAAAGCATGGGCCTTACTCTTCTCTTCTCTTAAAGTACTTCCCCTTCCTTATTTGTTTAGTCTTGTTACCGCCCCTCCCTCCAACCCGACAACGACTCTACGACCCTTGGGCGACTTTCCTATTGATTTAGGAACTATTGACATATTAGATCGGCATTGTCAAATGATTTAGCGCTTAGCTACTAAATTGAATAAAAATAAGTAGCTTCAACCTGCTCTTACAAGACGAATCTCTTTCTATACTATATTTCATTTACTACGCAGCATCTCGAAAGACTTATGTTAAAATAAATCTCTCTTCTCTTGCTTATGAAAGTGTATCACTAGTGAATTGAACATAAATGGACTTGACCTGAGATAAGGTTTTCTCTACACTTCTCTTTTCTAACTACGAGTCAGATTTGGCTGCGCTCTTTCACCTATCGGCTCGGTAAGGTCAAATAGAATTCCGATCCTAGCTGACCCTACCCGGACTTCAAACTTTGTTCGATTGGCTTAGAGTGTCTTCGCCTCTTGGGGCAAATTCTCCGTCACTTTCAATGCTCTCAGTTCCTTTCTTCCCCGAGACAATCTCTCAACATTAAGATGTTGACCCGTTTTTCTTTTCTTTTCTGATTCCTCTCAATGAAATTTGCCATGTTGCACTAAGTTACTTACGGATGTATGCATGCAGTCCGGGAACACTTTGGGGTGAACACCCATCCGAACAAGTAGGGTCAATAGTTCAGCATTTAGGCCGTAACATTTAGCAACAAAAAAATCTTTAACCCAACAAGTGCTCTCCGAACCAAGCTAGATAGTCTCCTATCACTAGGCTCACCAACCAACCTGGACTTTGATTCTTATTATTCCTACCGGATATAAAAAACCATAAGGATTGTTTCCAGCCATGAGTTGAGTTCCCATATGACATAAGCGTTCTTGGGTGGGCTGGACCATTCCATCCAATTTCATAGAAGGGGCCCAATTTCGTATTTTTTGGTCGGCTCGGCGATAGGCTTCGCTTCTACGACTGCCTCCCCAGCCGTTGCAAACACTGAGCGAGAACGGTGACGGGGCGCACAAAGAATGTCGTTGCGGGGGGATGCGATTCGCCAAGCCGGGGCAAACAAAGCCGGCCGGCCCTACCGGATTAGGAATGCGAAGGCCTCTCCTTTTTTCTCATTTTGTTTGAGGCGGGCCGAATAGAGAATGAAATGCAGAAATCGGGGAAGGAGGCCTTTTTTTTTTGGTTTAAGGGCTGCTCACCCTACCGAAGTACCAAAGGCTTTCGTTCTTATCGATCCGATCCGGGTTTCGATCTATATGACCTCCGGGCGGTACAAAGTACACCTCTTCCGTAGAGGCAGGTAGTAACCTAACCTTTAAGAGTCTCTGGGGGGAGCCCTCTTATCTATCAATGGAGGGATCTCCGTGCGTGGCGTGATAAGGAATCCTAGAAAAGATCGATCACGACTCCCTCCCCGGTCCCACGAAGATCTCTACATACTTGTCTGTTCAGCCCAGGACAACTGAGATCTTCTGGTCTGCGTGCGTGGGAGCAGCTCAAACAAAGAAGAGTCTGGTCTGAATTCGGGCCCGGCCCGCCCGTCTGCTGCTAGGTTCGGGAATAGCGCCATGCGAGGGCGCCGCTATGCCCCTTAATGAATCGAATGGTCCTTCGACCTTCATTTGATTCCGACGGCCGGCATAGATCTCATGAAACCCGCCCACTACGAAAAAAGCCCTGCCCTTTTCCTTCGCTACTAGGGAGAGTAAGCAACCTCTCTCCGCGCCGGACCGTCGAGTCGATCGTGTCATGTGCAACGTCCATCAATGATGGTTCATTAATGTCCATTGATTTAGACTCCTTCCCCCTTCCCAACTACGAATAAGATCGAGAGGAGCCCGAAAGAAAGCCCCCCAACCAAGAACGGAAACGGAAGCCTTTCTATTCATTTATTCATTCCCCATTCTCTCTTAAATAAAGCTCGCCCTCGAGCTTAAATTTGAATATAAATAAAGGGCAGGTCGGCCGGGTCTTTCCCTGTTGTTCTGTTTCCGCCACGAGAAAGACGCACGGAAGAGGTATGCCCAGCCCGCTTAGGTTGCTTGCAATGAGAGTTTCTGTTGTCTCGGTAGGGAACTGTATGATCTTTTCCCCTATTGTATTGAATCAATAAAATAAAAAAAGAGGTCAGTGCTACGGCCCCCTATTGTTTGATCCAATATTGACCGGGGACGAGCCCCGACTTCCATAGGTCCTTGGTTTGACCTCCCGTAGTGGTCCTTGCTTTTCTTTTAATAAAGCTCCGCGGGGCCAATTTCTCGTACTTGCGTGATGTGTCCCCCTTTCGTCGAGTGCCCCGCCCGGTTCACTGGGCTGTTGGCCTACCAAGCACTTGCCCGCTGCTCTTGCCGCCCGCTTGACGGGCGGAGCGCTCGTTATCCTGACTCTCTGCTGGGGCCCACTATTGCTCGAGCCATAAGCTATGGCAGCTCCAGCTCGCAACCACGGGACGGGGGCCCGCCATGCGAGGCCAGAGTGGGCTCAGCGGTCAGCCCCCATTCGAATTACGTTAGGGGGTCTTTCGCTTTTGCCAGATCTAGAGAGATACTACGAGTCCTCCGTCCCAGATTCTATCGCCGCGGCCATCTGGTTCACCGGTACTACCAAAAAGTCTCATGCTTACGTTACTGTTATTGATGGTTTAATTATCTTGGACCACGAAGACCCCGGTCGTGCTTCTGGTTTCCATTCCCATCATCATATTGATGGTAAATCTCCTCGTGCTCCGCCATAAGAACTTGGAGTCCGTATCATAGTGAAGGTAAGGTAACGCTGTGATTCTTGCTCAAAAAACAGACCGAACGCGTTCGAGTTATTGGCTCGTCCGACCCGGCAGCATTCATGAGTCGCTCGTTCAACTGTCCCTCGGAGACATGGTCGAGAAGTACCATGCATCCCCCCGTCCTTTATTTCTCTCGGTCCCACCCAGCAAGATAGGGCTCAGCCAAAAAACGTGAACGACCCTCCGCGAGCCTTATTTTTTTAGTAAAGTCAAGCTTTGGCTCTCTAATAAAGAAATGGATCAAAAAAAGGGGAGACTTCTGCAACGGGCTATGCCACCCAAACCAACTGAGGGAAGTCGCATCCGTCCCATCGCAAGCACCTACAATGTCATGATCACATTGGTTTACCCTTTTTTATTTGGTAGTTCAACGGACGGTCGCCCCTCCAACAAGAAAAGGTATAAATATGGAAACTTCTCTGCCATTTGAATCGGAGAATTTATGGAGGAAATCGGGTTTTAAATTTCCAGAAACCACACGATTATATAGCCAAAGGGAATAGGCCGCGCCTAAAATCATCCCAAGCGCTGATAATGTGGCTACTAAGCTATTTCTTTGGAAAGCTCCTACTGAGATGAGAAATTCCCCGATAAAGCTGCTAGTACCAGGTGAACTCATATTGGCCAAAGTAGAAGAGAAGAAAATGGTAGAGAGATTCGGCATGGTGCTCACTAAACCTCCGTAATATCTAACAAGTCGAGTCTTATGTCGGTCATATAGAACACCAACACATAGAAAAAGGGCTGAAGGAACCAGTCCATGACTTAACATCGGTAGAATGCTACCTCCAATTCCCTGTATGTTCGATAGAGCCAAAGATTCCCCCCCACTGATCAGAGTACGCCGATTACCCCCCGAACCGTACAAGATATTTACCATCTATCATACGGCTTTCTAACTTCACTTCTTTTTCTGGTCGTTCCGTTCTGTCGATCGATGGTAGTATAAGAGATCTGTAACCCCCCAAAGTTATTTACATAATGGTTCCTGCTTCCTACCCATAGTTAGTATGTATCCCCCCCCGTCATACTACAGTATCACATCGTAGACCCCCACCCCAACTCTATCTTCCTTATCAGTGAACCGGAACATAGTGCATAGGTACTCTTCAATGCAGCGGGGACGAGACGACGTGATATAATACGATCACGTACAGAAGCCCTTCGGCTCGGTGGAACTTCTCGTGACTGCCTTTATGAGGTCCTATCGGGTCGGGATAGGTAGGCCCGACGCCTTTCCCTTCCCCCGACCGAGCAGTAGTTCCCCACGGCTGACAAATAGGAGTTTAGGCCGTAAAAGAAAGGCACCGGCCCCCCCCCACCACTGGGATTTAGCTTTCCTTATCTACGTGCGCACTGCGTCAGCACTGGCGACAAAGAGGTTGGCTTTACTGAAGTGAAGAAGAAGGGGCGGGCCCTCCGAGTGTCATATTTTGGCCGAGTTTACCGTACTTCCGGCCCTTATGTTACGCGATTTTGTTACGTTCCACCGCTGTTACGCCAGAAAGAAAAGGTTCCACACGAGCTCTCGTTCTGCGGCGTGATGGCAGGACCGATAGGAGATTGGCGCCGGGTGTAGATAGGGTCAAATCTGCAGGGGTTATGAAAATACATAGGCCCCTTCTCTTTTGGATGAATGGGGTGGTTTAGAAGGCGCTTTCCGATTTACGGTCCCTCGGAGCGAAGGGTTGGCAGGTAGTATGGGCCCTCTGACTTCCAGCTATGTGCTGTGCGGCTCCCGCGAAGCGAATGAAGGGAAGCTCCTCGAGCTTACCTTACGGGTGAGCTTACGCTTACTCTCAGCCTCTTTGATTGGTAGGCGGGCGGGCGGAGCCCCCTACTGGAGATTCCATTCATAAGGCTAATTATCTCTTGTTGTGACGCGGCCGACTACTAGAGGCTACTTTTAGCTTATATAGTGGCCCTTCTACTTTGGTGTAGTTGTAGTTTGTATTGGTACTGAATGAATATATGCGAGCAGTATAAGCCCTTTTCCGACCTGGGAAAAGCAGCGAACTCTATAAGCTAGGGCCTTTGTTCTTGGATACGAAGACTATTCCGTTATCAGCGGAAAGCCGCCTTAGAGATTGAACGTCGACTTATCTTATTACCTCGCTGATAGCTTGTAGTGAACAGCCCACTTATGAAAGCAAGCGAAAGCAGCCTTTGGTACTTAAGTAGTTGACGGTTTGGAAGCCTTGCAACTATGATAGAAAGCCGTTTGCCACCCGGGGCGCCTTCGCTTTTCTTTTGAATCAAAATAGGTCGCGACTCTTTTAGTCGGTCGGGGGAAGCTAGCGCTTATACGAGTACGAGAGCTCCGCTTCCTCGTCTTGCTTCTGGCAAAGCTTTGACTTTGCTTACTTCTCTCGCGCTTGCTTGCGAGAAGGCTTGGAGTCCCTTTCGCTAGGTCCAAAAAAGCTTCCGAAAAAAGGGAAAGATCTGATCCAAGAGAAATCCCGCATATGGGGCGCAGCTGATATGCGGCTAGGGCTAGGCGATCATATCATGCCATAAAAGACTTCTATATGTATAGAGAGATAGAATAGATGTTCATGGATAGATAGACATTCCATTGATTCTGAGTTTTGGGGCTCGTCGATCCAAATGAATCATTCTTCTGCTCTCTCTTCGCCCCCCCCCGCCCCGAAACTGACGCACAGGGCCCATTCGCTTCGCGCGCGGGAAGGCGACGGAGCGGTTCATGAGACCGCGGCGGTGTGGAGCAGCCGCGACACTTCGTGTCGCCTTACCTTAGCTGGATCTCGCTGGTGCCACCTAAACGGTAGGTAGGCGGCGGATGTGTGACGTTTGGAGTTGTCGTTCGTGCACCTGTCCCCAATGGAAGAATGAGTGATCCGTTCCCCTGCAGATCATGGCCTTACCACTCGGTCCCCGATGGCCAGCGGGGGATTCGGTATAGCAGCTCACGTTCATTTGCGCTGCGCGTTCCCGCTGGACTGGACACGTGTTAGCTGTAGGAAGTATGGTTCCGAAAGCACCTTCGGTTCGCCAGTTCAGGCTCAACTCCTCGCTTTACGTTAGCGGACCTACAGGTCGGGCCGGGGCTCTGCGCTCTTTCTTTCTGTGTGGGACGATGCCGGGGAGAGAAGGGAATGCGTCGAAGCGGCGAACAACAACAAATTTTGGCTCCATGAGATGAGCCCAGTGCATTGGACCGATGGATAAGAGAACTGAGCTGGCCCAAAAAGCGCTTAGGCGCTCTACGTACGATGTAGACTCCATCAGATACATATCGATTTCTTTCTGATAAAAAGAAATAGATAGTTGTCTAGATAGAAATAGGGGATTTCCCCTTATTATTGATAGATTCCCTCTCTTCCTACTCTTTTGATCAGATCAGCAGGCTTCTATCAATCGATTTTCAAATCGCACGTTCATCTCGCTTTTCGTTCATTTTCGCCACGCCAACATAGCCATCCAAATAAGAAGTAGGCGAAGCAGCTAGAAGCTGACGCTTCTAGCCCTTTCATTATTCTTATTCACGAATGAATTGGGAAAGCCAACAGAAAGATTCGATTCTGACTTCGTGGAGCCGGTGCTGCTGTTGCCTGCGCGTAGGGCCGTCTTCCACTCCCGTCCCGGGGCGCGGAGGGGCTTTTGTTTTTGGAACAGACGGCAGTCTTTTGCTGACGCCTCGAATCAAGCTTTTATTGCGACATGCTATGTTTTCTCCCCTATTGCTAGTAGGTTGATGGGTCGCACGCCCGGCACACATGTTTTGGCCTTGTGTGTCCATAACTCAAAATAGGTGACCTAACGGCCGCCGCCCGACTAAACATACCAATAGTCACCAGATTCATATGGGCTACTGAGGAGTAAGCAATGATCTTCTTAAGATCGATCTGTC